TTGAAGATTTCCTTCCGGGGAAATTGGAGCCGTCATTGAGAGACCACTCTGGAGAGGCTAGAATCCTAATGGTGTTCCTTGAATCAGGACACTTGACAGTTTCAGGTGGGCAGTTTGTTTGGGGCGAACGCCTCCTAAAAGGTAACGGAGGCGTGCAAAGGTTCCCTCAGTCTGGACGGAAATCAGACATTGAGTGTAAAGGCAAAAGGGAGCTTGACTGCAAGACCTACAAGTCGAGCAGGGGCGAAAGCCGGCCTTAGTGATCCGACGGTGCCGCGTGGAAGGGCCGTCGCTCAACGAATAAAAGTTACTCTAGGGATAACAGGCTAATCTTCTCCAAGAGTTCATATCGACGAGAAGGTTTGGCACCTCGATGTCGGCTCATCACATCCTGGGGCTGTAGTAGGTCCCAAGGGTTGGGCTGTTCGCCCATTAAAGTGGTACGTGAGCTGGGTTCAGAACGTCGTAAGACAGTTCGGTCCATATCTTGTATTAGCGCTAGAATATTGAAGTCAGCCACTCATAGTACGAGAGGACCTGTAGTGGACATGCCAATGGTGTATCGGTTATCTCTCCCGAGGTAAACGCCGAGTAGCTATGCATGGAGTGGATAAGTACTGAAAGCATCTAAGTACGAAGCCCAGACTAAGATGAGTATTCTCCATTAGGTCGCAGGAAGACAACCTGTAGATAGGTATCAAGTGTAAGATCAGTAATGATTTCAGCTGAGATATACTAAAGACCAATTGACTTTGACCTAACATTCTTCGGATTGGGGCTCATGTGCCCATTCTGTGTATTGGGGCGGAAGCCCCAATACCAACACTGGGAATCCAAAACTTCGGTTTTGGAAAGCTTTGCTTTACCAGTGTTGGTAGTTGGTATTGGGGCTTGGGGCTCCGACTGGACACTTGGATTCCAAAACTATCTTGAAAAGCAAGAATTCTCCGGAGCTATGCTCCGCTGCTACTCTGGTGCTCTATGCTTGAATGGAACCACACCAATCCATCCCGAACTTGGTGGTGAAACGTTCAAGGGATTGACAAACTTATCGGAAGTCTGATAGGAAAACTCAATTTAGTGCCAGGGTGATTCAATCAAACTTGCCTCGTCCATGCCCCAATACCAACCAATACGCATTCTTGGTATTGGGGCAATGATTTCTAAGGAGAGATGGCTGAGTGGACGAAAGCGGCAGATTGCTAATCCGTTGTGCAATCAATTGTTGCACCGAGGGTTCGAATCCCTCTCTCTCCGACGTTTGCTTGTAGCTTTTTTCTTTCAAAACTTTTTTGCCTTTTGGTTGGAATCATTGGTTCCAAGTGTCCATTCGGAGCCCCAAGCCCCAATACCAAGCCCCAATACCAAGCCCCAATACCAACACTGGTCAAGCAGAGCTTTCCAATTCCGTCCATCCAGCAATATGAACTATCAACGAAGTTTTTGGATTGCTTGTGTACAAAACACATAAGAACACCAAACCTGCATCCACATTCCTTATCCACCCAGTGAGTGCCCATTCCGAGCCCCAAGCCTCAATACCAATGCGCCAATATCAACTATCCCTTTGATTCTTCTTTTAGCGTCAGTTTCTAACTGACGCTAAAGATAAAATATTTTATTAAAAATTTTTTAAATGATGTTTACAAAGCGAGCATATAGAATAACTATACTACATAAATTAAGCAATTTTAACTTTTGCTCCTGCATCTTCTAATTGCTGTTTAGCTGTTTCAGCTTCTTCTTTAGAAACTGATTCTTTCAGAGCTTTTGGTAAAGTAGCAGTAAATTCTTTTACTTGGTTTACAGCAATATTAGCAATAGAACGAACTACTTTATAAACCGCTACTTTTTTATCACTAGGAATTTCTTCTAAAATAACATCAAATAATGTTTTTTCTTCTTCTTTAGGAGCTGCTTCAGCAGAAGCACCGGCCATTGGCGCCATTAAAACACCTCCTCCAGTAGGAGCTGACGCATCCACGCCAAAAGTTTCTTCAATTTGAGAAACTAATTCCGAAGCTTCTAATAACGTAAGTGTTTTTAATTTTTCAATAATTTCGTTAACAGTTGACATAAAAATTTTTCATTGAATTATAAATATCTTTTAAAAAAGTTTGGTCCTCATAAATTTAAGTTTAACTAACAAAATGGATAAATTTAATAAAATTGTTAAAAGTTAAATTGTAAAAGATTAGAAATTCTATTTTTACAATACTGAGGGAACCAAAAAACAAACTAACTGCAAAAAAAATTATTAAAAATCCAATTGTGTAAAACACACTAGCAATTCAAATTCATTAAAATGAATTTAACTATATAAAAGTATAAAAAATTTGCTAAAATAAGTTAATTTTCTGCATATTATATCATAAAAAAATGGATAAAAAGTATTTTTGAATTAAACACCCAAAAACTTTAAATGTTTTTTTAGGTCATAGACAAATAAATATTATGTACATTCAAAAATTTTAAGGAAAAGTTTCCGTGAGCGAGCGAAGCCATTTTTACAAAACATACTCATAATTAAAAATACGTTATAGATTTCAAATGTGCAAAGCACCATATGCGCAAAGCGGATAAGTCATTCCAAACTTTGTTTTGAATTCATTAAGTCATCCAAAACACTGTTTTTTATACAAAGCGCATAAGTCATTCAAAAAAACTTTTGGATTCAAGGTTTTCACAATTTTTTATTCAATCATAGCATGATATGTGGCAACCGTTGCTGGAGAAGCACGATTAAGATGTCTGAAAATTAAGTATTTGAATAAAACGTCCAATAATACTGGAAGAGTAGCAACTAATAAAAAAATAGTAGTTTGACTTTCAGGTAAACCATAATGATCAAAAATAGATTGAAAAAAAAGTTCCCAAATATTTGGAGAATGATAACCTACTAATAAATCAGTAACAAAAAGAATTAATAAAGATTTTTTACTATCATCAAGTCCAAAAAATACTTCAAGTAAAAAAGATTTAGTTATATTTATTTGAATTTCAAAATTAAACAATAAAAAACAAAGAGTGCTAAAACTAATTAAATCCGCAAAAAAATTTGTAATAGCTTTAATACTTTCTTCGTTATAATGCATTGCTAATTCTAAAGTTTTTATTTTTAATCGTTTTTGTATAGATTGATTAAAATAGGTATTGAATTGAAATAAATTTTCTTTTTTTTTCAAATCAACTCCATCTATCTCTTTAGTATTTTTGTTAAAATAATTGGTTGATTGGTCTATTTCAATTACTGTTTTATTAGAAATATTATTTGGATAAAAAGTTTGTTTTAAATTGGGAGGATCGATAAAATTTCCAATGAAAAATTGGTTTTTGTGGTGAGAATTTTCAGTTATCCATATATTTTTTGTTTTACCATAATTATTGTCTTTGTTAATAAATGGTTTATTTTCACGTCCTATTTTTTTGTCTAAAATAGTTGTCTTTTCATCAAACATAAAATTAGAATTAAGAATTAACTCATTCTTAGAATTATCCAAACGATTTTTCAAAATGTTATTAGATGTTTGATTTTTAATAAATTTATAGAATTCAATGGTCTCATTTTGCAAACTAAACTGCTTGGGATTTTTGATTATTGTCAATTTTATTGGTGTATTTTTAACTTGAAAATAATTTGTGAATTGGTTTTTTTTATTATAAGTTTGAAAATCATTCTTATTCTTAGTTTTTGAAATTTTCAATACATTTAAGTTTTGAATCCAAAAAGGTTTTTGGATTACTGGTGTGCTTTGCACACTTGAAATGGATAAATGTTTATCAAATAAAAACGGAGCATTTGTAAATAAAGAATTTTTGAAAGGATGATTTTTAGTATGAATTTCCGGAACAACTAAAGATTCAAAATAAATTTTTTGCTCAAAATCTTGCAATTCAATAAAAGCTCGCTTTTGTTGATAAGAATTTAAAAAAATATCAGGTTGTCTAGTATTCCAATAATATTCTGTTATAGGTTTAACTAAATAATTTTTGGCAATAAAATTAATGCCAAAAGGAACGAAAATCAAAATAAAAAGACACTGAACCGTCGTTAAAAATAAATAGCGGTAAAAACGATATTCTTGAATTACTAAGTTTTCAACATCAAAAAATAATTGTTTAAAAAATCGATCAAATACACGGTTAAATGATCTTGGAAAAAGCCCAATTTCTTCATACGTAATAGAAACAACTTGCTGTTTTGACATATCTACAAAACGCGAAGTTTGCGACGTAGCCCCAGAATCTCCAAAATAAGAATTGGATGCTAATTTATTAGAAAAACGATTTTCTAAATAAATATTCTGAGAATTCTCAGAGCCAGTTTTTATTGGATTATTCATATTATTCGAAAATGATGGAAAGGGTCCCTCTTTAGTTTCAAAATTTAATCCATATTCTTGTTTTTCATTCACAGGCTTAGGATTTTGAACTTGTTGCATAAAAATTTGATAAAGTTTTTGCTCTTCTTTGTCATTTATAACTTCTCTCTTTTTTTTATGCTCTAGAAATTTCAATGGTTGGAAAATAACATTACGTGTGAAGTTTTCAAATAATTTTTTCAATATGTCTTTTCCGCTTGTATTATTCTGCTTTTTGTTTATTGACATATTTAAATATCTTTTTCTATAGTTTGAAGTCTCTTATTCGAAAGAATAATTATTTAGTTTTTAACCAATTTACTGGATGGGCTTTTTTTTTTAAGAAAATTTTTCTAATTTTCCATTTTTTTTTATAGTATTTGAGTTTTGTTACAGCGTAGCATTAAAGATTTGAAAAAGCTACTTTTGGTTGTTAATTTATAAATCGATTTTTTAATTGAAATTTATAAATTTCAATTAATTAGCAAAAACTTTGTGTTTGTTTTTGCTTTGATGCAAAACATACCGTATGTATAGATAGCACCGTATGCGCTAAATGTGCAAAGCACCATATGCGCCTAATGTGCTTTGCACATTAGGTCATAAAAAACACTGTTTTTTATACAAAGCGCATAAGTCATTCAAAACCACATTGACATTCCATACCCACGCTCGTGGATAGTTAAACAAAGCTTTCGTAAATGAGCGATGCTTTGCTTCGCTCATTTACGAATGTGAATGACGTTTATCATTCATTCATAAGTTATAATAACCGGAGTTCTCGGTTTAAGTAATTCGAACATTTTTTTTGGGAAAGCTCTGATTTACTAGTCTGCGAATGCAGACCTGGATTCAACTAAAAAAAAGTTAATAACATAAAACAGGCTTTATGTTATTAAAATTAACAATATTAAATACAATTTAATTCAAAAATGGCAAAGAAAAATCACTAAAGAGGAAGATGTCTAGTGTTTATTCACCATATTAAATAAATTAGATACAGATATTGGTGAATTTAGGTTATTGCTCTAAATTCACCAACAACTTCATCGATATATTAAATAAAAAACAAAAAATAGGACAAGAAAAATGAATAAATCAGTTTTTAACTTACTAATTTTTTACCTTTCATAGTTCAAAACACTAATTATTCATCACGTAATTTACCAGGATTTCTTGCTGGGTCATTTGAAAGAAAGCCAAAAATAAACAGGAATACAAAAAATGTTACAACAGTATAAACAAAAACTTTAAGTGTTAACATGTTTATTAACTAAAATTTAAAAATTTTCCGTGATTTAAACATACAAAGTATTATATTTAAAAAGTCTAAAAATAGAATTCCATGGGAATTCTTCTAAAATTTGAAGTCTATAACAAATTATTGGTTTATAGATTTTCAAATTCTTAAAAACCAAATCTCTAAATTTTTAATTATTAGACGGTTTTTCTTTTAACAATAAAATTATAAATAAAAATGAATCCAAAAAGGTTTTTGGATTACTGGTGTGCTTTGCACACTTGGAATTATAATTATAAAATTAAAATTCTCGAGTTTTATTAGTTCATTTAATTTTCAAAATTTTTTATTTGTTTAGTAATTATCTTAACAGCTTATAAAAAAAAAAGCAAATTCTTAAAATTCTAATTCTTTTAAACTTAAATACTTTTGAAAATAATCAAGCCATCAAAAAATGTAAATATACAAATTACCCTTGTATTTTACAAAAAAACAAAATATAATATTAAAACTAATATTATTAGGGCATGTAGCTCAGTGGACCAGAGCATGTGGCTACGAACCACAGAGTCGGGGGTTCGAATCCCTCCTTGCTCAAAAAGTAAAAAAGAGAAAAGCAAAAACGAATATTTTAAGTCTCTCAAACTTTTTTGAGAGAGCTAGTGTGCAAAGCACCTTTAAAATTAAATATTTTATTTAGTCGGCGAGTTATCAATAAATAACCAAAAACTTATCATAGATGTTACTCTAAATAGAATAATCTATTTACATAGACTTCAACTACGTAAAAGCAAATTCTTCTTTTTTTTGATCTAACCGGACTTGACATTATTAGTTGTGGTCAAAGAACTTGATCTAATAGACTGAAACAATAGTTTTTATAGGAATGCGGTTTGAATGTTTTGAAACCAATAGAAGCGCATAAAATTTGTCTTCATACTCTGTCATTAATAAATAATATTTTTTATTTGGATACAAGCCCTATTGACCCATTCTATAAAAAAACTTGAATAAGGACACAAATATTACTTTACAAAAAATTATTGATTTTTGTTTCTAAAATGGTCTCTCATTATAATCAATAATTTTTTTGTTAACTTAATTTATTAGTGAGTTTTAAATATCGAATATTTTATAAAATACTTGAAGTTTGAGTATTAATATTACAAATAGGGGTTGCATTTTTAAAAGAATAAAAGTATAATAGAAGCTGTAGAGCAATAAAAGTAGAATATGATTTTTAATTAATATATTATTTATTAAATATTATTCTCTATGAATACGGTAAAATTGAATTTTAAGCTAAACATGAAACATTAACAAAACGGGATGTAGCGCAGCTTGGTAGCGCGTATGCTTTGGGAGCATGATGTCGCAGGTTCGAATCCTGTCATCCCGAATATTGTTCTCATTTCTCGATGAAATGAATCAAAAAAAGTTATTAATGATAATGCCAAATTACTATCATTATCATAGATTTATTAGTCAAATAAAAAGATACACATTCAAGGCAATTTTTAACTTTATGCATAAAATCTTGCTTGTTCAAAAAATAACTGTTTATTACGTGTGTGCAAAACACACAAAGTGTGTTTTGCACATACCGAAAAATAAAAATTAAAACTCTATTCTGTTTTAAACAGACTCATTAGATGCTGTTTTAACGTACAAAATTAAAAGGAAAGAAGTTGGGATAATAATGAAAAGTGCAGTTGCTGTTAGTCCAAAGATGTTAACTTCCATTTTTTGTTATTTTATAATTTATGAATACATTCAAAATTTTCATTCATTTTAAAAATTAATTTTTATTTTAATAAAAATAGCAAGTTGAGGAATTTTCAGTAAATCTATTAAAAAGTTATATAAAGAATGAAAATAAGTAAATTTTTAAAGTTTAATAATAAAAAAAAGTTTTAGTTTTAAAAATGGCTTTTTTTAGATCACATTTAAACCAAATGAAATCTTCATTATATTAATAAGTTATGCTTTAGTTGTTTAAATTATTCTGTGCGTGCTTTACATACCGTATACGCAAAGCACATAAATAATCAAAAACTCTGTTTTTGATTCAAGGAATCTAAAAAAGCTTTTTGAATTTAAAATTAAAACTTTTGCGAATTTCAGTATTTACTGAACCTTATAGGTAAAAAATATCAAACTATTTCTAATAATAAATTTTAAACAAAATGCAAAAATTTATATTTTTTAGTATTTAAACGCTATTAAAAGAAAATTTAAATGTATTGACTTTGCATATATGAAAAAACATTACAAATCTATTTTGGAATCAAAAAATTGTTTGAATTGCTGATATGTTTTGTATAAAAAACAGAGTTTTGGATGACCTAATGAATTCCAAGTGTGCCAAATGTGCTTTGCACATTTGGCGCTCTATAATAAACTATTCAACATTTGACATCTATAGATAGCCTTTTTTTTATTTTCTTCAATTAATTATAAATGGAATGCCAAATTTTCAACAAAATGAAGCTATTGCCATTCCTTGAAACTTTTTGGAGTGATAATATTTATATACAATTTTCACAAGTGACTAGTTTTAATAAAAGAATTTAGAGAGTTTAGATCAAAATTAAGATATTGAACTAATATTTTTAGTTCAATATCTTAATTTTGATCTAAATCAAAGTTAGCAATTAAACATATAATAAATTTTCTATTTTCGTATGAAATGTGCAAAAAACTTCTTACTCAATTATTTACTTATTTATATTTATTTATAGCTTATACTACAAATGAATTACAAATTCCTACAGTAAATACTAAAAGAAGCCAAATACTTAAACCAGAAAAAACAACCCCTTTATTTTCTGTCCAACCATTTGGAGTTGCAAATACAACAGGTACGCCTACTACTAAAGCAAAAGAAACAGCAATTAACGCTAATAATGCAAATTGAAGAATTGATGTCATAAAAAATTTAATATTTTCTTGCATTGCAAGATAAAAGTTATTTAAGGAGGAATAAGAGAAAAATTAACATAAAAATTTTGAGAAATGCTAATCATTATTTTAAAATCAAAAATGAAACGATTTATAAAAATTTAACTTTTGTTATGATTTATCTTAATCTAAGCTAATAAAGCAATATACAAATGGGTACGACTGTAACTTGTTTATTATTGAAAGATATTTACAAATAACTAAGTATCTTATTTTTATAGATTTAAGTAGTTTAAATCGTTTATTTTATGGCTAAATCCAAATCAAAAACTATTTTGACTAGAAAAACACAATCCCAAATTGATTTTATTTTGTTAACCTCCTTGTTTATGTTTGCAAAAATTATAGATAATAGAATATGAATAGTTCTTTTTGAAACAAATAAATTAAAAAAAAGTTAACTTTTTTGATTAAATTAAAAGTTTAAAAATGTCTTTATTATTAAAATTTTTAAAAACTACAACAACTTCTATCATCTAATATAAAAGCATTTCCAAAAAATGGAACCTAGCTGGTAAACATATTCAATAAATTTTTTTGGTTTACAAACGGAAATTTTAGATATAGAAAACCACTTCAATTTTTAAATATAAGTTCACTTTATTTCGTTATTATTTCAGTGGGTTTATAAATTTTTAAGACTAAAAAATAACCTTACGCATTTAAAATAAAAGAAAAACTTATTGTTTTTTCCTTCAATTTACGGAATATCCACACATTAAATGATAAGCATAAAGAATCCTTTAATCAAAAACATAACAATAGGTCTTTTGTATGCAAAGCATACCACTTATAGAGTGCCCCTTGTGTGCAAAATGCACCACTAATGAAAAATATTGCAAAAATTCGTGTAAAAAATTTGGAAATAAGTTTGAAACTCAAAATTTTAAGAAAATTTTGAGAATGAAAGTTTTGTTTTTCTAGTGCACACAAATTTACCATAGGTGGACGAAATTTATATTTAAAATATTTAAGATTGAATCCATCCATAACTGTGTAAACCTTCCCCGAGTAAATTAACCCCTAAAAAACAAATCCATACCGTTATAAAACCTAAAGACGCAATAATTGCTGGTTTTTTTCCTTGCCATCCTTTTGTTAATCGTGTATGTAAATAAATAGCAAAAACTAACCATGTTAATAGCGCCCATGTCTCTTTGGGATCCCAGCTCCAGTATGACCCCCAAGCTTCATTTGCCCATACAGCTCCGGACAAAATACCAATAGTCAAAAAAGGAAATCCTATTCCTAAAATACGATAACTTAAATTATCTAAATTTTGAATAAGTTTTAATTTAGTTGGATTAATGTTTGGTACAATATTTACAACACTATTGATGGTCTGTTCCGATTGAAACACTACATTCGTTTTTTGAAATTCATTCAAATAAGTCGGTGAGTTATCGCTAGAGAATTGCTCTATATCTATATTTCTAGTTAAAATTAAATAAGCAATAGATAATAAAGAACCGCAAATTAAAGCAGCGTAACTTAAAATCATAACAGTAACGTGCATCATTAGCCAATTCGATTGTAAGGCGGGAACAAGTGGAGATGACTGTTGCATTTCGGATGGCAAACTAAAGCTAGCGAACGCATTTGTAAAAAGCGCAATTGGAGAAGTTATACACCCCAATATTTTTTGATTTGTTAAATTTTCTAAAATAATATGAAGTACTGTAAAACTCCAAGATAAAAAAATTAATGATTCATATAAATTACTTAAAGGAAAATGACCGGATTCAACCCAACGTAATACTAATAAACAAAACAATGAAATGTTGGCTAACCACATACTAATGACATTTTGTTGTTGTTTGAATAATAGTCCTGTTTGAACCCAATAGTAAATCAATGAAATAAAAAGCATTAAAAAAGAAAAATTAGAAAAAAAGCTTTCAAGCTGTATATAGGTCATTAGACAATTTTTTAAGTTCTAAAAAGTTTTCCACATAAACTATAACATAACCTTGTATGCAAAGCACAGTATATGTGCAAAGCACACGAGTAGTCCAAAATAGAATTTTAGAAAGTTTCGCTTTACTAGTGCGCAAAATTTAGTTATTATTGAACTTTTAAGTAACTGGGTTGCAAATGTTTTGCCATCTGTGCCATGTGTGCATTGAAAAACTTTGTTTTACCAGTGTGTGAGCTTTAGTTACTGTTGCGCGGATGCGCAACTGGGTCACAAATAAAATTGGAACTTAGAATTCTAAAAGAATTTTTAGAACACAATATTTACGTAAACCAAATTTACGTCTAAACGCTAACTTTGTCTTACTTTGTAATTTTGTGTGAATTCGTATATAAACGAAGCAAAAATTCCAAAAAATTTTTTATTCAACAAAAAATAACTCATTTTACCATTTCGTTGGAAATTTTATTAAGCTCGTACATAAACCTATTCGAGGTTACAAAATATCAACAAAATGTCGACATTTAAAATTGGATTTTTATAAAGTTACGTTCAAGTTTTTATGCTAAAAAGATCTTACAAAAGATACAAGTTCTTGTTTACTTAAAAAATTTTAGGAATCCAAAAAGCTTTTTGGATTGCTGATGTGCTTTGCACACTTGGAATTATTGTTTAAATATTATTTAAACAAAAAATTAGTTTTAAACAAAAAACTTCAGTTTTTATTCAAATAACAGATTGCGAACAAGATTACCGTATAGGCAAAACACCCCTTATGCACATACCGCGCTTGACGTACTATGAAAGCTTTGCTTTACTAGTGCGAGCCCCAATACCAAGAATTGAGTACTTGATGTGCAAGGTACCTTATGTGCAGAGCACCGTATGAGCAAAGCGCATAAGTTATTCAAAATCTCGTTCATATTCCATATCCACGTACGTGGATATGGAATATGAACGAGATTTTTTGGATTCAACTTAGAATTCTAAAAAAAATTATTAGAATACGGACTTGGGTTCAATCTATTATTTTATTAGGACTCTTAAAAAAAAACAAAGCTTATTTGTAGAAGCAAATTTTTGCTTCCATAATTTTTGATTAAATGGAATGCTTACCACATATAAAAACTTTCCATTTTTTTAATTAAAGCTTTATTATACTAATAAAATTCAATAAAGTTTTCAAATTTAAGTAACAAGAAATTAAAAATCTACATAATCATTTTTTTAAATCTCTAGAAGTATGAAACTAAAAGCAAAACTTGATAGTTTAAAATCAAGAGAATAAACCCCGGTTAACAATAAAAAAGAATTTTGATTAATGAAGTTCAATAAAGCAAAATTAAAATTTTTGCTTGGTTTGCCTATGCAAGCTTTATCGTTTATTTTCAATTTTAAGGAAACTTAAAATAAAGCCTCGATTCTAAAAGGTGGTCCACCCAAGGTGAATTCGCGTACTAGGAAAGCTGTCATTTTAAAAATTCTTTTAGAATTTTTAGAACTAAAGTTCAAACACAGGTAAATCGATGTTTTTCAAAAAAAGGTTTTGTATTAGTTTTTGTGCTTTATACACATGTTGAACTTTACACGCATTATTTAAAAAATTGTTTATAGTTTCTAAGCTACAAATAAATTTGCAACCTTTTGATTGAAGCAATTTGTTTTAATGAAAAATTAAGGCTATAGTATACAAGCGAAGTCGAAAAGCAAAGCTTTGTTTGTGCATCAACATCGACGACATTTTAATAAAAATTATAAAACATAAATAAATCAATTTATTACCGTGTATGCAAAGCACCATATGTGCAGAGCACTGGATGTGCAAAGCGCATAAAGAATTCAAAACCTCATAGACCAAATGCGCATTGTTGGTATTGGGCGCGCATCAGTCAAACAACGGTTTCATTTGTCAATAAGCGAAATTGGAAATCTCTCCTTTACCAGTGTTGGTATTGGGGCACAGAGCGCACACTTAAATACAAAGCTGTGTTTTATATTATTATTTTTGGAATATCAAATTTGTTGCAGACCTCTTTTTATGAAGATCTGCAACAAAAAACGCTATTTCAAATAAATTGGGAAATAAAATCCAAAAACCTTTTTGGATTATTGGTGTGCTTTGTATAAAAAACAGAGTTTTTTAGAACCAAATGAATTCAAAACAAAGTTTTGAATTACTTATGCGCTTTGCGCATATGGTGTTTTGCACATTTGGCACACTTGGAATAAAAACCCTAAAGGTTTTATAAAAGAAATAAATTATCCAAATTTACCTGAAGTTGACGCTAATAAAAAGGCTGCGTAAGTGAAAACATAACCTACGGAAAAGTGAGCTAATCCAACAAGACGAGCTTGAACAATAGATAAAGCAACTGGTTTATCACGCCACATTACTAAATTAGCTAATGGAGTTTTTTCATGTGCCCAAACTAATGTTTCAATTAATTCTTGCCAATAACCACGCCATGAAATTAAGAACATGAACCCTGTTGCATAAACTAAGTGACCAAATAGGAAAAGCCAAGCATAAACTGATAAACTGTTCATACCAAAGGGATTATAACCATTAATCAGCTGAGAAGAATTTAACCATAAATAATCACGTAGCCAACCCATTAAATAAGTAGAAGACTCATCAAATTGTGATACGTTTCCTTGCCATAATGTTAAATGTTTCCAGTGCCAGTAAAAAGTTACCCAACCAATAGTATTAAGCATCCAAAAAACAGCTAAATAGAAAGCATCCCAAGCTGAAATATCACAAGTTCCACCACGCCCTGGACCATCACAAGGGAAACTGTAACCAAAATCTTTTTTATCTGGCATTAGTTTAGATCCACGTGCATCTAATGCTCCTTTTACAAGAATAAGTGTTGTAGTGTGAAGACCTAACGCAATAGCATGGTGAACTAAAAAGTCACCAGGACCAATTGTTAAAAATAAAGAATTTTGGTTATTATTGATAGCATCTAACCATCCAGGAAGCCATAAACTTTGGCTAGCTGAACTTGCAGAACTGTTAGAAGATGAAAGTAATAAATCAAAACCATATAATGCTTTACCATGTGCAGCTTGAATCCATTGAGCAAAAACAGGTTCAATTAAAATTTGTTTTTCTGGAGTTCCAAATGCTTGCATTACATCATTGTGTACGTATAAGCCTAACGTGTGGAAACCTAAAAAAAGAGAAACCCAACTTAAATGTGAAATAATTGCTTCTTTATGATCTAACATTCTTGCTAAAACGTTCCCTTTGTTTTGTTCAGGATCATAATCTCGAATCCAGAAAATGGCACCATGAGCAAAAGCACCACACATAATGAAACCAGCAATATACTGGTGATGAGTATAAAGTGACGCTTGTGTTGTGAAATCATTTGCTAAAAACGCATAAGGTGGTAAAGAATACATATGTTGTGCAACTAAAGAACAAATTGTTCCTACAGATGCAAGAGCTAAACCTAATTGGAAATGTAAAGAATTATTTACAGTATCAAATAAACCTTTATGACCAGCTCCTAAACGACCACTAGGGGCTACGTGAGCTTCTAAAATAGCTTGCATACGGTGTCCGATCCCGAAGTTTGTTCTATACATATGGCCCGCAATGATAAAAATAACTGCAATAGCTAAATGGTGGTGAGCCATATCTGTTAACCAAAGACTTTGAGTTTGAGGATGGAAACCTCCTAAAAAAGTTAAAATAGCATCCCCAGATCCTTCCGAAGTCCCGAAAATATGATTTGCAGAATCTGGATTTTGCGCATATGCTGCCCAATTCCCTGTCCAAAATGGAGTTAAACCTTGTGGGTGAGGAAGTTGAGTTAAAAAATTATCCCAGCCTACATGTTTACCACGAGACTCTGGAATAGCAACGTGAACTAAGTGACCAGTCCACGCTAATGAGCTTACCCCAAATAAACCTGAAAGGTGGTGATTTAAACGAGATTCAGCATCTTTAAACCATGATAAAGAAGGTTGAAAACTTGGTTGTAAATGAAGCCACCCTGCAAATAAGAAAAGAGCTGATACTAATGCTAAAAAAACTGAACCAACATATAAATCTTGGTTTGTTCTCATACCAATAGTATACCACCATTGATATACTCCAGAAGTCGAAATATTAACTGGTCCAGAAGCCCCTCCTCGAGTAAAAGCTTCAACAGCCGGTTGTCCAAAATGGGGATCCCAAATAGCATGAGCAATTGGACGAACGTGAATTGGATCTAAGACCCATTGCTCAAAATTACCTTGCCAAGCTACGTGAAAAAGATTCCCAGAAGTCCATAAAAAAATAATAGCTAATTGTCCAAAGTGAGATGCGAAAATCTTTTGATAAAGATTTTCCTCAGTCATACCATCATGACTCTCAAAGTCATGTGCTACTGCAAGGCCATACCAAATTCGGCGAGTCGTCGGGTCTTGCGCTAAACCTTGGCTAAATTTAGGAAACAACTTTGTTGCCATAGTTTTTCTCACTCCTAATTTGCTCAAAAATTAGCAAAGCGAACTTTGCACTTTATTTTTTTAATATTTAAAAAAACTTATAGACATATTTCATGCTTTAAAAGTAAGATAAACCCAAAACAAAATTTTGGATTACTTATGAATTCAAAACTTTGAAAGCTTTGTCCTTTGGTTGGAACCATTGGTTCCAAGTGTCCATTCGGACACTGGCAAAGCAGAGCTTTCCAACTTTGCTCATTAACGAATGAAATCATCGTTTGACGGATGCCCGAGTATGCACTTGGTCCATGAGGTTTTGAATTATTTATGAATAAAAAACCTCATCCACATTTACGGATGAGCGAAGCAAAGTTTCCAAAGTTTTTTATTACTTATGTGATCTGCACATGCAATGCTTTGAACACATAAAAAAAGGGTTTTAATTAAAAGAAAATCTGCTTAAACACATATTTTTTTAAATTAAATCCTTTTTTTAATTAAAATGGATCTTTTTTAACAATGAACCGCTAGAATACTATTCTTGAAATGGATACGCATTCTTTAATTTGATTTGAAAGTTAAAAATAAACGCTTTTTTAATAAAACATATTCTATGGTATTTGTAAAAATAAAAATGATGCAAGCACTACGCACTTGCCTTGTAACAAAATTAAAGTATTTTTAATCTAAGAATGGCTTAAAATTTTAATTTGCAAACTTGTTTGCAACCCTATTTTTCACAAAATTTATCTAAAACAAAAACAGCCTTTTTTTTGTTTGTAGGTTTTTTAATTTTGTTGATCAATAATTCTTCTTTTTATTATGTTAAATAGAACAAAATTCTAAGTTTTCAAATAGTTGTTTTGTTTATTTTTTAAATTTTATAATGATTTTAAATAGTTGTCAAACATTTTTTGAATTCAAAGCAAAATTTTGAATTTTCCTTAACCTTTTTGGAAAGCTTCGTTTTACTAGTGTGCACATGCACACTTGGGTTAAATCTAGAAGTCTAAAAGATGTTTTACAATGAAAGTTTCGCTTTCAAAAAAATTATAAAAATGTAGTTATTTATGTATAAACAAAACAATTCCTATTGAAAAATCCTTCTATTGTATAAATTTTACCTGTTCTAAAAAAGAATGATCCAATGCTAAATATACTATTTTTTTTAATTAATGTGAAGCAAAACTTTGGTCTATATGTAAACCAAAGCTTATTATAACAAAAGAAATAAAGTTTGCTTTTTTTATTGATCGATCAATAATAAAAAAAACCAAAACAGCAAAATTCCATTTTTAAAAACTATTTTTAGGCTGAATTTCTACTTTTAGAAGAAAACCAAAAATTATGTAATAATCTTATCTCATAAAATAAAATTATTTTCTTCTTTTATACTCACCTTTTTGTTGATTACTATCAATATTGAGCGAAAAAGCTTAAATTTATTATTTATAATTAAATAGCCATTTTTGATTTTTAAAAAATTTTTCGATTCATTTCTTTTTTAGTTATAAAAAAATTATAACTCTACAAATCAGAGTTAACAGGTAAGACTATGAGCTATTGACCGATTATAATAACAGTTCCAAAAACTGAAAAAACGATGCATTGAACTTTCTTTCGAGTTCTAAATAATTTAAGAGAACTTTTCATTATGTTAAGTCTATGTTATCTTTATCATCCAAAAAAACCTAGCGTTTTTCTGCGTGCACAAAAGTTACTTGTATGTGCAAAGCATCGTATGTACAGAGCACATAAGTAATCAAAAACAAAGTTTTTGATTCAAATATTCTAAACAAGGGAAGCAAAGCTTCCCTTATCCATGGCTATGGGCAAGGTTTTTTGAATTCAACTTCGAATTTTTTTAGAATTTTTAGACAGTCAAATTGACATAACTTACATATGAAAAGGTTTTCCTCTGTTTTACACGGTGTTTGAATCAAACAAATGATACCGTTTTAAGAGTTCTCCACTTGTTGACGTTAACAAGATTAACGTTTATTTGATAAATTTTTTGAAAAAATGGAATTCTTGGCATTAACATATCCTTATTTTATTCAAATTCTTTTAATAGGATATCCAAACTTGTAATGTTTTAATATTTTCAACATTCTTTTCAACTAGTTAGTTGAACTTTTTTGGTTTTGTTGAAAATGCCAAAATTATAACGCTTTTAAACCAAGTAGAAACTTTTTTAACTTGTTTTTTTTAATTATTTGAAAGTAAATTATTATAACATTTTTTGATTTAATTTTATTTAGATTTCAAAAAATAACAAAAAAATTAAAGAATGGAAAACTTGTTTTTTATTCTTTTAGCATTTAATTGTCATATCATTCCTTTTACGATTGGAATTGTTTATTCCAAATTTTTTGTTTAATTTGTCTAAAACAAATCATATAGAAAGTAAAAAAAAATGAAGAAAATAAAAGTATAAGATAAGATAATGTAACCAATCCTACTAAAGGATTGGTTACATTTGAATTATCCATGATTCAAAAATTTGAAAATAATAATTTTTAGGTTTTGAATTGACAAAATAATTTAAATAGGATATGATTATTTATATCCTTAAATCATGAAAAAAAAAGCCCCCATCGTCTAGAGGCCTAGGACACCTCCCTTTCACGGAGAAAACGGGGATTCGAATTCCCCTGGGGGTAATGTTATTATGTTAAAAAAATTACGTTACTAAAAATGTAATTTTTTTTTTTGAATTCAATAGTTTAAAATCACAACTAATTAAATCGAAATCAAAATTTTGAATTACTTCTGCGCTTTGAATCAAAAACTCTGTTTTTGGATTCCCGGTGTGCTTTTATTTTCAGAAGTACAACCCATTTTGTTGTTTTTTTAAACTCTATTCCAAGTGTGCCAAATGTGCTTTGCACATTAGGTCATAAAAACACTGTTTTTTATACAAAGCGCATAAGTCATTCAAAATTGAATAAAATAAAAAGTGCATGTTTGATAATATTCAAATAAAAAACCACTTGTTAGTACAGAATAAAACGAGATTTTCGTTTTACTAGTTTTTAAAAAAATTCGATTGCCCTTCTTATCACTATTTTTTTTTGAATTTAAAAAATTCAATTGAAGTTTTTTAAAAAATGTTGAAGAAAGAGTAATAATATGGTATTATTGAAATTATAAAAAAGTCTTTAATTTATCTTGTTTTCAAAGAAATTTTCGTATTAAATTCATTATTAATGACATCTTTTCGTTCTGACTAATCAGCATAGTGTGAGAATTTGAAAACAGTAAAAAATCTTTCATTACATTTACGAAAGCGACAAAAGCCGGGGTAGCTCAGTGGTAGAGCAGAGGATTGAAAATCCTTGTGTCACCAGTTCAATCCTGGTTCCTGGCAAAATCCTAAAACCGCCTAATTAGGTCCATCCATTAAATGGAGATGTAAGTAACACTCTATCCGGTTTTGAAAAGATTTTATTTGGTTCATATCAATGAAAACCAACTTGAGAGTCTTTTCACAATTATTATCAATTCAATCTATGGCAGTACCAAGTATGGCCCGTTGAAACGAGTGTTTCTCTCCAAATTCAATAGTTTTTTACAAACTACTCGTCATCAAGAAAACTTGAGCTTTTTTAATTTGTGGGTAGGTTTCCATTGAATCCAATAAAATCGTAAACAAAGTATTGAATGGAGAAAGTTAGATAGATCTTGAAATGGTCAAGGCTAAATATTTTTCACATAAAAGCTTCTTTTAAAAAACCATTTGTGTTTTTTTTTTAATAAAAAGAAAATTATTTTATTTTTGGACATAAAATAAGAAATATAAAATTGACGTTAAAAAAAAACTTTAGTTTTTTAATAAAACTAAAGTTTTTTTTTAAACAATAATGCAAGAACTTATTTGCAAATATTAAATTCCCAATTAAAAAAGAGAAGAATAGTTTTTTCGGTTTTCAGAAAAGACGAATTTTATTTTCTATTTAATTTTTAATAAAAGCTAATCAAGTTATTTAAAATTTTTTGAAGTTTTCATATGAAAACCTCAAATTACGAATACATTGTTATTATTTTCTCAGAAGTTTATTATGAGCCTATTTAAAAAAATCTATCTTGAAACGGGAATTTAAATTTTTATAAAAGGATTTTTTAATATTATATAAAACTAATAACTCACTATATCCTATTTAACATAATTTAATTTTTAAATCATCATTTATTTCTATAAACTTTAATAATAAATCATTTATTTTAGAGTGAGCAAGCTTGAATAAAAAATTATGTTTTTGATTATTTTTGTGATCAATTTTGTGTTTTACACACAGAATTTTTTTTAAACACTGGATACACATTCAAAGACTTTGTTTTGATTATCTCTAGTTGTAGTCAAATTTGTAAAAAAATTGCAACCTTCGTACACATTCGTGTACGAGTGAAGTAAAACTTCAAAAACAATAACAAATTTTTTCAGTTATGCTTTACATACAAAGTTTTGCTTGAATCCAAAAAGTTTTTTATTATTTATAAATTCCAAGTGTGCAAAGTACACCAGTAATCCAAAAAACTTTTTGGATTCCAAATTAAATTTAGAATGACTTATGCGCTTTGTATAAAAAACAATGTTTTTGACAACCTAATGAATTCAAAACTTTGTTTTGAATTACTTATGCGCTTTGCGCATATGGTGCAAAGCATATTAGGTGCATATGGTGCTTTGCACATTTGGCGCATACGATGTTCTGCACATACGGTGCTATGCATATACGGTGCTTTGTCTTTGTACATTTGACACACTTAAAATTCTATTAATAACATAACAGCGAAATACTGTTAAAAAGAATAAAAAATTTAAACTTTTATGAATTAGTAATTTATCATAAAATGAAACACCATTAAAATTTTTTAAAAACTAACGGTAATCATAATTATAAACAGCATTTTGCCCAATTCATTCCATTTGTAAAATATTGTAAACTATTGAGTTTTAATAAACGTTAAATTTTGAACTCAAACTATGCTTTTAAACTTGTTAAATTTGCACTTTTGAGCAGTTTTCCAAGTGTGCCAAATGCGTAAAATACATTAGGTCATCCAAAACTGTGTTTTTTATACAAGGCACACCAGTTATTCAAAAACCTCGTCCATATCCCATATCCACGTTCGTAGATAGGTGAAGCAAAGATAGGTGAAGCAACATGGACAAGCGAGGCAAAGCTTCCCTTTGTAAATTCAAAAATTTTTTTTGAATTCAACTGACCACAGTTTTTTATTTTAGAAATGTGATATTGATAGATAAAAAAATTTCATTAAATTATTGAAAATATGATAAAACAGAAAAATAATGAACAACTTTTAAAAACTAAGCCGTCAGAAAGCAGTTCTGAATTTTCAAATTGGAGATCCATTTTAAAATCGAATTTAGCTCCTGCAGATATGCTAGTAGATTTTATAAAATACCCTGTTATTACAGAAAAATCTTATTTAGCTATGTTTAAACACCAGCAATATACATTTGATGTCGATGTTCGATTAACAAAACCTCAAATCAAAAGATTATTTGAAAATTTATTCGAAGTGACTATTATTGGTATTAATACTCACCGTCCTCCACGTCAAAAAGTTCGTGTTGGTGTGGCTTCAGGTTATAAAACACAGTATAAAAGAGTTATTCTTACTTTAAAAGAGGGGCAAACGATTAATTTCGATAAAAAAAATATTTAATATTGTAAAATATTACATCATCGTGTTAGTCAATAAAAATCAACTTTCAAGTAAACACCTGCCATTTTTTTTTATTTTTTTTAAATAGAAACATCCAAACGAAATCTCATTTTCTAAAAATTTAGATTTGTTGCACTGGTTCATGGGGTCCAGAACACCAAAATTCAAAAAATTGTTTGGCGTGGTTTACTTAAAATTTAGTTAACAAGAAATAAAAAGGTTACTCCCATCAACAAGCAAACCAATCAAATTAAAATCAAATGACTTTAATATCTTATAGTTAGCTAATTTTTTTGTAGCAATTAGTTAAGGCTTTGTTTAATTTAAAACATCTGTTAAGAAAGTTAAAAAATTTTCTTAAAACGTTTTATTGGTTCAATACATAATAAATCTGCTTTCAATCAAAAAAATTGCAAACAAACAAAACAGTTGAAACTTTTAAACCCTGTTTTCATTACAGGTTAGATTTTTAATTCCACTATTTCAACCTTTAAGTTAATTTTGAAAAACTTAGTTGTTTCGTATTTAGAATAAGAAAGTAATTATTAACTCTTATTCGAAGTGTATAATGCACACCATTTGGGCCATTCAAACTTTGCTTTATGAGTGTTTAAAAGACTACTTAGTGTCCAAGCACTTTATGTGTAGAGCAACGTATACGCCAAATGTCCAAAGCAAATTAGGTCATAAAAAACTCTGTTTTTTATACCAATCGCATAAGTAATTCAAAACCTCATCCATATTTATGAACAGGCGAAACAAAACTTCTCTTTTTAGAAACTTTCGCTTTACCATTCTTCGAACTTTAATTATGGTTGTGCAAATACAAACTTGGGTTTAAAATATTTATTTTTTATGATTAGTTAATATTCCAAGTGTGCTTTGTATAAAAAACAGAGTTTTTTATGACCTAATGTGCTTTGCACATTTGGCACACCAGCAATCCAAAAAATTTTTTGGATTCATCCATTAAAAGTAAGAGAGGCGCAAGAAACTGTTAAATTTTTAGAGTTGAATTTAAACATTTTATTTTATATGGCAATTCGCTTTTTACAAGCTTTAACACCTGGTACAAGAAATAGATCTGTATCAGATTTTAGTGAGATTACTAGTATAAAACCTGAAAAATCACTTTCTTCAAAATTACATAGTTCCAAAGGACGTAATAATCGTGGTGTTATTACTTGTCGTCATAAAGGAGGTGGGCATAAACGTTTATATCGTCAAATCGATTTTCGACGAGATAAAGTGGGGATTCCTGCTAAAGTAGTAACAATTGAGTACGATCCAAACCGTAATGCAAGAATTGCTCTACTTCGTTATGAAGACGGGGATAAAAGATATATTCTTCAACCTCGTGGTATGAATGTTGGGGATACTATTATTTCAGATATTCAGGCACCTATTTTAGTGGGGAATGCGTTACCGCTTCGTAACATTCCTTTGGGAGCTCAAATTCATAATGTTGAGTTTCAACCAGGCTCTGGAGGTCAACTAGCAAGAGCAGCAGGAGCTCTTGTTGAAGTCTTAGCTAAAGAAGGTAATTTTGTAACAATACGTTTACCTTCTAAAGAAATTCGTTTAATTTCAAAAAATTGTTGGGCAACAATTGGACAAGTTGGAAATTTTGAAGCCTATAATTTAACTATAGGAAAAGCGGGTCGTAATCGTTGGTTAGGAAAAAGACCAACAGTTAGAGGTTCAGCGATGAATCCAGTAGACCACCCACATGGGGGTGGAGAAGGACGTGCACCAATCGGGCGTAGTAGACCTGTTACTCCTTGGGGTCGTCCTACATTAGGACAATTAACTCGTAAACCTAAAAAATATAGTTCTTCACTTATTCTTCGTCGAAAAAAATAATTTTGTATATATTTTTTTTAATGGTTACTATGATCTGGTAAAAACTGATCTTAATTAAGAGTTGCCATTTTTAAAAAACTAATTAGCCACTCATAGTTTTGTTTTTCGCTCAACTCAAAACTCAAATAAAATCTTTTTTACCTTTATACTATAATTTATTTTTTTAAAAATTAGATAGGAAATATTTAAAATATTTTATACATATTCATTTAGACCCAACTTGGATTCATTCGGTTTAACCAAACCAATAAAAGCTTCCATTGGTTTGAATTTAATCGAAAATTCTAAAAAATTTTTAAGATATGTATAAGAATTTTAAGTTTACATACCATGTATGTTGTACACATGGAAGGATCATATATCTATATAATTTTAAATTTTTAATTTCGATTAAAAGAATGCCAAATGTGCCGTATGTGCAAAGCATCGTATGCGCCAAATGTGCAAAGCACATTAGGTCATCCAAAACACTGTTTTTTATACAAAGCGCAAAAGTCATTCCAAACAAAGTTTTGAAGTCAAAAAGTTTTTGGATTGCTGGTGTGCTTTGTATAAAAAACAGAGTTTTTTAAAACCTAATGAATTCAAAATTTTGTTTGGAATTACTTATGCGCTTTGCGCATATGGTGCTTTGCACATTTGGCACACTTGGAATGCATTAAGTAATCAAAAACAGAATTTTCGAAAGCTATGCTTTATCAGTGTTGGTATTGGGGCACAGAACGTACACTTGGATTGAAAGAATCTAAAAACTTCGTTTCTATTCATGGACAAGTAAAGCAAAGCTTTTCTTTTTGGAAAGTTTTGTTTTACGAATGTTCAAACTTTAATTCTAAGAATTCTTTTAGAGTTCTTAGAATGCATACTTGGATTCAGAATTCTTTTTTATTTGTGATAGTAGTTTAAACATTCTATCCACATATTAACTTGAAATTAAATAGTAGTAACCTTAGGATTGTTTTTAATTTTATGTAAACCTTTTTAGTGAATTCGTTCACTAAAAAATGGGGGTTTTATGAACACAAAACAACAGAGTTACTAAGTTTTCATTATTTTAAAAATTTGAAGGAAATTTTAATATGCCACGTTCTATAAAAAAAGGTCCTTTTGTTGCGGATCATTTATTGAAAAAAATTGAAAATTTAAATGCACAAGGACAAAAAAAAGTAATAACTACTTGGTCCCGTTCTTCTACGATCCTACCAATCATGATTGGGCATACCATTTCTACTTATAATGGTAAAGAGTTTATTCCTGTATTTGTTACAGACCAAATGGTAGGACATAAATTAGGGGAATTTGCTCCGACTCGTACTTTTAAAGGTCATGTTAAAAGTGACAAAAAAGCAAAATCAAGACGTTAATTTTTTAAAAAATTTTAACTAAAATCAACAAATACCAAAAATTGAAAAAAAGGTAATCGTCATAAATTATTAATAATTTGAGAATTTTCGCATTTTCAACTATGAGTCAAATTAGAATTTATTGTTTTACACAAAAAATAAAATTTCCGTATGTGCGAAGTGCTTCGCATCCTATGCGCCAAATGTGCAAAGCATGGTAGATCATCCAAAATTCTGTTTTTTATACAAAGCGCATTAGTCATTTAAAACTTTGTTTTGAATCCAAAAAGCTTTTTGGATTCAAACAAAGTTTTAAATCTTGTGAAATAAAAATAAATAAGGTTTCAGCCAGTCAACCAAAAAATACAGGCTATCCTTTTAGAATGATAAAAATTAAAACATAAAATTTTTAAATTATGGCAAATAAAGCAATGATTCAGCGTGAATTAAAACGCCAACGTTTAGTTATGAAATACGCAACAAAACGCGCTATTTTAAAAAAACAAATCAAGCAAGCTTCTTCATTAAAACAAAAACTAGATTTACACCGAAAATTACAACAGCTTCCAACAAATAGTTCAGCTGTACGATTACATAATCGTTGTTTAATTACAGGTAGACCTAAAGGTTATTTTAGAGATTTTGGTTTATCTCGACATGTTTTACGTGAAATGGCTCACGAAGGCTTGTTACCAGGAGTACGTAAAGCTAGTTGGTAATTTATAGTTCAAGTTTTATTCTAAGAAAATGAAATGAATAAATAAGAAATAAATGAATAACCTATTCATTTATTTCTTATTTATTCATTTCATTTTCTATTTTTTGTTGTTTTTTAATAATAAGCTATCTTAATAAAAAAAGAAAAACAAAGTTATCTAAAAAATTGATTTTACGTTTAATGAACGATATTTTTTATAATGTCATTCCAAGTATGCAAAGTCCACTAACAATCCAAAAAATTTTTTGGATTCGACGAATCATTCATTTTTTTTCAATAAAAAACGACCATTCATTTTAGATTAATTTTGAAATAAGATTATTCTTTCCATAAAAATAATAAAGTCTTGATTTTTTACAGAAAAAATTATATAATAGTTTTTATAAGTGCGGATGTAGCTCAGTTGGTAGAGCGTGGTCCTTCCAAGTCCAATGTCGCGCGTTCGAATCGCGTCATCCGCTTTTCATTAAAACCTTTCTTAATCAAAATGCGAATTAAAAAGAGATTTTTAAAAATAACTATCCATGTGTGCAAACTAGAAGGCATGTAAAAAACATATCGATTATAAAAAATTCTTCGTGGGCGCAACACTTACAAATTAAGCTATTCTATAAAAAAGCTTTGCTTTTTTATACACAAGACTTCGACTTTACTTACACAAAAATATGTGCAGGAGTTCTCAACAAGTTTGTAATTGAGAACTTTAAAAGAATCTGGAGAGTGGATACAACTTTGCAAATTTTTTTTTTGCAATGCTTTACTTCAGTAAAAATTAAAACTTTTTAAGACTTAAACCAAAAATTCTATTATTTAAAACCTCATTTACCAAATACGCATCAGTCAAGCAATGCTTTTATTGGTAACAGAGCGAAGCAAAACTTCCAAAGTTTGGAATAATTTATGCGTTTTGTATAAAAAACAGAGTTTTGGATGACCTAATAAATTCTAAGTGTGCAAAGCACACTTGGAATCATTTAAAATTTATTTTGTGATATTATTATTATGAATTTTGAAAATTGTAACGACCTTAACTTAGTCCAATAAACAGTCAAAAAATCGATTTTTTAATTATAGAATTTTTTTTCTTGACAATCATCTACGAAACTGAATAAAACGAGATATTAGTTTTTGCTAAATTTTATATAAAATCTAGTAGTTGTCCATTTTTTGTTTAATAATTTTTGTTCAAAAATAATATGGAAAATTTAACTGAATAAAAACAAAAAAAAGATCAAAAAAAATCTCTAATAAACTGGTTCTAAAAAAAGCATAAATGCAAAACATTTAAACTAAAAATAAACTGCTCCAAGAAAGTTCATTTTTGTAATCATTTGTTGAATCCAAAAAGCTTTTTGGATTACTGGTGTGCTTTGCACACTTGAGTTTGCTTGGAATTCTAAAAAAACTCAATCAAATCAAGTCAATTAAAAAGGTTGAACATTTTATAATGCTTAAAGATGAATATTTCATATTATTATGACAATGCGTACACCAGAAGAATTAAGTAATTTAATTAAAGGATTAATTGAAGAATATACACCAGAAGTTAAAATGGTAGATTTTGGTATTGTATTCCAGGTAGGTGATGGAATTGCTCGCGTTTATGGATTAGATCGAGTAATGTCTGGTGAATTGCTAGAATTTGAAGATGGGACACTAGGAATTGCACTGAATTTAGAAGCGAATAATGTAGGTGCTGTATTATTAGGAGACGGATTAAAAATTACGGAAGGTAGCCGAGTTCGTTGTACTGGGAAAATTGCAGAAATTCCAGTTGGTGATAATTATTTAGGTCGTGTAGTAGATGCTTTGGCTCGTCCAGTAGATGGGAAAGGCCCAATTACAACAAAAGAAGAACGTGCTATTGAATCTCCAGCTCCTGGTATTATCTCACGTCGTTCTGTATATGAACCTTTACAAACTGGATTAGTAGCTGTGGATGCTATGATTCCTATTGGTCGTGGTCAGCGAGAACTAATTATTGGAGACCGTCAAACAGGAAAAACAGCCATTGCGGTAGATACAATCTTAAATCAAAAAGGGAAAGGGGTTATTTGTGTTTATGTAGCTATTGGTCAAAAAGCATCTTCTGTGGCTCAAGTTCTTAATAGTTTAAAAGAACGTGGTGCTTTAGAATATACTATTATTGTTATGGCAAACGCAAATGAACCATCAACTTTACAGTATTTAGCACCTTACACAGGAGCAACTTTAGCTGAACATTTTATGTATACTGGTCGTCCAACATTAACTATTTATGACGATTTATCTAAACAAGCACAAGCATACCGTGAAATGTCATTATTATTACGTCGTCCTCCTGGACGTGAAGCATACCCAGGAGATGTATTCTATTTACACTCTCGTCTTTTAGAAAGAGCTGCTAAATTAAGTAATGCGTTAGGCGAAGGAAGTATGACTGCACTTCCTATTGTAGAAACACAAGAAGGTGACGTTTCTGCTTATATTCCAACTAATGTTATTTCTATTACAGACGGACAAATTTTCTTATCTGGTGATTTATTTAACTCTGGTATTCGACCTGCTATTAACGTAGGTATTTCTGTTTCTCGTGTAGGGTCTGCTGCACAGCCTAAAGCAATGAAACAAGTTGCAGGTAAATTAAAACTTGAATTAGCTCAATTTGCTGAATTAGAAGCATTTTCTCAGTTCGCTTCAGATTTAGATGCAGCCACTCAAAACCAATTAGCTAGAGGTTCACGTTTACGTGAAATTTTAAAACAACCACAATCTTCTCCATTATCATTAGAGGACCAAGTAGCAAGCATTTATTCAGGCACTAGTGGTTCTTTAGATTCATTAGAAGTTGGACAAGTACGTTCATTCCTTTCTGGATTAAGAACATATTTATCTAATAATTATCCACAATATGGTGAAATTCTTCGCACTACTTTAACATTTAATCAAGAAGCTGAAACATTATTAAAAAAAGCTATTGGAGAATACCTTGACGAATTCAAATCTCAAAATACGACTACAAATGCTTAAAACATAAAAATAAAGATTAAAATCTTGGAAGCTTTGCTTCACTCATTTACGAATGTAAATGAGGTTTTTGATTTTTTTTTAAAGAATTACGAACGCTTTTCTTTATTTTTTTTTTGAAAACCTTAACAACAATAAAACTGTTAAGGTTTTCAAATAGTTTTAGACTCCCTGAAAAAATCTTTTCCGGTTTTTTCAAATTAAACCCCCCTTTTTATGGACATGTTTTAGTTTAAAGATATTTTTTTTGTTTTATGCAATTTCATACGATATTATCATAAAATAATAACCTAAAAGTGTAAACTAAAAAAAATAAAGCTTTTTTTAATTTTTTTGTATTCATTAATGTATAGAAAAAGATTGACAAGAGAGCGATTTTATGCCATAATTTTTATAAAAGAAAAAGATGTCATGTTTGCAAAATAAACAAATAATAAAAAAATTTATTTTTTACTTTAAGTGTGCTTTGCACACCAATAATTAAAAAAGCTTTTTGGATTCAATAAATCAAAAATCAAACGCCCTTAGTTCAGTTGGTAGAACGTAGGTTTCCAAAACCTGATGTCGTGGGTTCAAGTCCTACAGGGCGTGTTATTTTCGTTTTTGGTTGAAAAATTCTAAATAATGGTTTGATTTTCTCAAAGTAAATAAAAAGGATATAGATATATATACTTGTCAAAATAAACTCAAATGGATTATAATGAATTTTTAATTATAAATTCAATAAAAATGAAAAACAAAAAAACAATATAAAATAGGAGGTTTTCGTCAAAGTTTTTTTAAAACCTTTTGTATAAAATACAAAAATAAAATTTTTTTAATAAAAAATCAACAGTTAATAGACTGTTGTTAATAATTTTAGATCGTATGCCAAATGTGCAAAGCACCATACGTGTTTCGCGCATAATTAATCAAAAACCTTGTCCACATTCCATATCCACATTCCATATCCACATTCCATATCCACATTCGTGGATAGGTGAAGCAAAGCTTCCGTGGATAGGTGAAGCAAAGCTTCCGTGGATAGGTGAAGCAAAGCTTTTGTGGACAGGTAAACCAAAACTTCCATAGACAAGCGAAGTTGAAACTAATAAGTTTCAACCAAAGAGAAAAGCTTCCAAACTCTTGGAAAGTTTTGCTTTACCAGTGTTAGTGTTGGTATTGGGGCTTGGGGCACAGAATGTACACTTGGCTTTAAAAACACCAATCATTTTAAAATTTTTTAAAATTCAATCAATTTATCAATGTTTATTTATTATCGATTCATTATTTTTTATGTCAAGATATGTAGGTCCACGTTTAAGAATTATTCGTAGAATTGGGAAATTGAGAGGATTTACTAGAAAAAAACCTTTTCGTAGATCTTTTCGTGGTAGAGGTGCTTTAGAAGGGAAAGTGATTCCACCAGGACAACATGGTTTAGCTAAATTATTTAAAAGTAGACCTTTTGATTCTTGTGAATCAGATTATCTAATTCGTCTTAAAGTTAAACAAAGATTACGTTATAATTATGGTGTAACCGAAAAACAACTAGTAAATTATGTACGTAAAGCCAAAAAAATGAAAGAATCGACAGGTCAAGTTTTATTACAACTTTTAGAAATGCGATTAGATAATATTGTTTTTCGATTAAATATGGCTCCAACAATAGTCGCAGCTAGACAATTAATAAGTCACGGTCATATTCGTGTCAATAATAAAAAAGTCAATATTGCGAGTTACATGTGTAAACCGAAAGATGTTATTTCGGTAGCAATGAAGCAAAGTTCGTTAAAACTGGTCAATCGCAATTTGCAAGAATATTATAAAAGAATGAGCTTTTATAAAAAACGTTTACAAAAAACATTAGCTTATATTTTATTTAAACTAAACCTGGCTTCTTCTATGACGAGTGCTTTAGACTTTATTAATTCAGGAAAAGTTCAAGTTAATAATAGAAAAATGAATACCCCAAATTATATTTGTAATTCCAAAGACGTTCTTTCTGTTTTAACTGAAGAAGGTCCTCGCAAAATTAAATTAAATGATTATTTTAAAAAATTTTAAATAATCCATAATAATTTGAACTTTTTAGCCAAAATTTAACGTTAAATTTGAAAGCTAAATTTTATATACTTTGGTTATTTTTATTTTCCGTCTATTTTATTGGATCATAAAATTAGCAAATTTTTTTGATTTGAATTTTGTTATACGATAAACTGATCATTTATTTAACAATCCAAGCTAAATAAGCTAGAATCAGTTTATTTAGCTTGGATTGTTCTAATAGAACTTTTTGTGAGTGTGTTTATTTACAAATCTTCTCGATCGTATAAAATTGTTTAAAAAAAGTTTGGTTTTCTCAATAATGATATTAAACTGAGAGTATTTCACATTTTCAATTTTTCCCTTGTGTAAAAAGCACACCCTATGCACAAAACATACCGCATGTGCCATGAATCAAAAACCCCCATTTACATTCGTAAATGAGCGAAGCAAAGCTTCTAAAATTTTTGATTACCTTTGAATTCAAAACCTCATTGATATTCCATATTTACGTTCCATATTCACATTCCATATTTACATTCCATATCCACATTCGTGGATAGGTGAAGCAAAGCTTCCGTGGATAGGTGAAGCAAAGCTTCCAAAGTTTTGAATGATTTATGCGCTTTGTATAAAAAACACAGGTTTTAATGACCTAATGAATTCCAAGTGCGCCTAATGTGCAAAGCACATTAGGCGCATATGGTGCTTTGCACATTTGGCGCATACGGTGCTTTGCACACATGGAAACCTTCGTTTTAACAGTGTTTGAACTTTACTTCTTCTGGTGCAAATGCACAACTAAGTTCTAAAAAATTTGCAATTTCGAATTCTTTTAAATTTTTAGAATGAACACTTGGATTCAAAAAACTTTTCTAGTCATTTTCATTTAACTTAATAAATGGACAATAATTTCAAATTATGGTATAATTTTTTAAAAGAATTAGAATCTAAAAAATTATTAGTATAAAAAGTTATTATTTATTTAATATTGTGTTATACATTTATTAAAAATGTTAAATAATAACAAAAAAAACAATAAATTTTTTTCTAAAATTTGCTAAAGCCTTCGTGATGGAACTGGTAGACATCCTGGTTTTAGGAACCAGTGCACTTGTGCGTGTCGGTTCGAATCCGACCGAAGGCAGTTTGCTGATAATTTTTTAAAAATTAAAATAATTTCAATTCAAAAAGATAAAATAATTTTTTTTTATGAAAACGGTTAGAATTTCTTAGAAAACTCATTATGAAAAGGTATTTCCCTAAAAATTTGTCAGTTTAAAAGAAAATGTTACATTTTTAATGCCATTATTATATGGTATTTAGGTTTATTTTTTAAACATATAAGTTAAATAAAAATTTGAAACAACTAGTAAAAATTTTCATAAAGAGAATCTAAATTTGAAAATTTTATTATTATTAAAAACTTTCAATTTTTAACTTTAAAATTAAAATTTTAGTACGTTATTTTGGTTACAAATTATGAATCCAAATAGTTTTTGAGATTGCTGCTGTGTTTTGTATAAAAAACAGTGTTTTTATGACCTAATGTGCAAAGCACATTTGGCACATTTGGAATTGTTTTTGTTTATTTTTATATATGAATAAATAATGTGCATAAATCTTTTGCTAAAATGTAGTATATTTTAAATTTTAATTTTCAAAATGCCTATTGGTGTACCAAGAATTATTTATTGTTGGGGAGAAGAACTTCCAACACAATGGACCGACATTTACAATTTTATTTTTCGTCGACGTATGGTTTTCTTAATGCAATATTTAGATGACGAACTGTGCAATCAAATTTGTGGATTACTCATTAATATTCACATGGAAGATAGATCTAAAGAATTAGAAAAAAAAGAAATGGAAAATAGTGGACTATTTAAAAGTCCGACCACTTCAACAAAATTGGAAAGAGGTTCTTCCAGTCCAGATAGCAGTGCTTTATTAAAAAATAACTTAAGCAAAAATTCTTATACAAATCGATCTATTGAAGATTTAATGATTTCTGAGGAAGATTTAGCTATAGATGAAAACCACATGTTAGAAAGACACACGCTTCAAAAAATTTCATTAGAGTGGTTAAACTGGAATGCTCAGTTTTTTGATTATTCAGATGAACCTTATTTATTTTATTTAGCTGAACTATTAGCAAAAGATTTAACAAACGATCAAGGTCAGTTACTGTACAACATGAATAATGATTCAGAATTTTCAAAATTAATGATGATGTTTAAAAATATGACAAATTCGACGGATAAATTTGATCCAAATTTATGGAGCGGAAATATGAATTCTAATCATTTAGACGTATATTCTCCTTTTCGTTTATTAGCAAATTTTACTTCTCAAGATTATAACGAATTCCAATTAAATCCTGAAACTAAAAATCGTTTAGCTAATAAATTTAAACAATTACAAAAAGAAAAATCTCAACAAAATTCAAATATTAATACAAACGTGATTTCTAATTTAGCTCAACAAGAGTTGTTATCTAAAATCGAAACTCAAGAAATGGAATGGAATTTTTCAGAAAAAGCTTTGACACAAAGACAATTAAGAAGAGACTATTCTCAGGAAAATTTATTTTCTACAAAAATAAGACCAACTCATAGAACTAAACCATCAAGCTATTTAAATTTAGATTCCTCAGATGAATCTTCATATTTAGAATACCGTGATTATTATAGAAAACAAACAGAGCGTACACTTCAAGAAGAAGAGTCCAAAAAAGTTTTTATGATCATTAATTCTTTTGGTGGATCCGTTGGAAATGGAATAACAGTTCATGATGCTTTACAATTCATTAAAGCAGGCTCAATGACTTTAGCTCTTGGGGTTGCAGCGTCTGCTGCTTCTTTAGCTTTAGCTGGGGGAACGATTGGAGAAAGATATGTTACAGAAGGTTGCCATGTCATGATTCACCAACCAGAAGGCGGTTTAACCGGACAAGCTTCTGATATTTGGATCGATAGTCAAGAAATCATGAAAATTCGTTTAGATGTAGCAGAAATTTATTCTTTATCTACTTATCGACCTCGTCACAAAATTTTACGCGATTTAGATAGAGATTTTTATTTAACAGCAACGGAAACTATTTATTACGGGTTAGCAGATGAAATTGCCACAAATGAAGTAATGCATGAAATTATTGAAATGACAAGTAAAGTGTGGGATTATCATGATAGTCAACAACAAAGACTTTTAGAAAGTCGTGATCGTACTACAAGTGGTCTGGACACTCAAACTCAAAGTTAAAAATAAAACCAAAAAAAAGTCATCTTTGGTTTTAGGATTCAAATAGTCAATGAATAGTTTTAAAAAACAGCTTTTCTACTTTTTGGTATTGTATTTTCTTACCATACACTAAAAAATGAAGAGTTTAGCCGCCCTCTTCAAAGTTTTGAAGAGGGCGGCTAAACTCTTCATTTTTCTCTCAAAATTTTTTCAAAAAAACTTTAAGTAAATTGACTTCTCATCGAATTTAAAACTAGTTATTCTAGCACCGTTGGCCGAGCGGATTAGGCAATCGACTCATAATCGTTTTTAGGTAGGTTCAACTCCTACACGGTGCAGTTTCAAATCAAAAGAATTGCAAATTGATCTTTTCTGTTTAATAACTTTTTTTATTACAGAAAAATATTTTTAAGTAACAAAAGTAATAACAGACCAAAGATTTCAAAAAATGTTTTTTCATTTTTTAATATTTAAATCACTTTCAACAAAAAATTCATGTAATTTAGAGGCTATCTATAGATTTTTTATCAATCCGACTCATTGATTTTTTTTTTGAATCATGTTATACTATTTTTTAAGCCCATAATTTTGTAATTTATATTAAATAGATCATGTCAGGATTTAACAAGAGCAGCATAAAATTTAATGTATTTTGTCAAAATTTATGGGTGTATGAATGGGGCGTCGCCAAGTGGTAAGGCATCGGTTTTTGGTACCGACATTCGCAGGTTCGAATCCTTCCGCCCCAGAATAATCGAATATAGCTTTTTTGGAAAAACGGCTTGACAGCAAAACCTTAAATATTGTTTTTCATTTTTTTAAACTATTTTTTTTTATAAAATCTGATGATGACGTTTTCAACTATAATTAGTTTTAAAAAATGAAAAACGTAAAATGAGTAAAACAAATAAAAACCTGTTTTGAGTTTTCTCCAATAATCTCGTTTTTTTCATTTCATTTTAAATTTTGTTTATTTTTTGTATACTTGAAAAAATATGAACAATCGGTTTGACAAGTGATAAATTCTAAATTTTGGTTAATTTAGAATGTTTGGAATTTTAATCATTTATAAAACACAAAAAACTAATTTTTGAAAGGGTATAAGTTTTATAAGATTATACGGCAACTTTTATTGAGTTCAAAATTTAAAACTTACTTCGCTCGTGTCTTGTTTTGCGTATTTTGATTTAATATTGTAAGATTTCAAGCATGAAAATTTTGATTTTTCTTTCTAATCACTTGAAAGGGTTATATATAATTATCAAATTTTCACAAAATAACATTCCAAATGTGCAAAGCACCGTATACGCAAAGCGCATAAGTCATTTCAAATTTTTTTGGATTCAAATAAGACTTCGGTGGACTTTCCTCCAATTTATTTATGGAGAATAAAAAACAACAATGACAAATAAAAATATAAATAATTCATTAAAAAACTTTAATTCAGATATTGAAAAAACTGAACATTTACCGAATGAAGGAGACTCAAAAAAAAAGCTTTTAAAAATGGAAGAAAAGTTTATAAGTAAAATAAATGTTAATTTAAACGATATTTATAGAAAAGATAAGGGAGATAAAAGAGAAATTTTAGATGAAAATTTTTTAAATAGTTATTCTAAAGTTCACGAATTAAAATTAATTACTATTGGAATCGCTTCTTCAAAAACCATTCGAAAATGGGCAGAAAAAATATTACCAAATGGAAAAATTTTTGGAGAAGTTACAAACGCAAACACACTTCATTATAAAACATTTAAACCTCAAAAAGGAGGATTATTTTGTGAACGGATTTTTGGACCTTTAAAAGATTTTGAGTGTGCTTGTGGAATTCGACAAAAACCTAGCGAAGAAGAATCTAAAAAAATTTTAGAACATAAACAAACAAAACGATATTTTTGCCCAGTTTGTGATGTAGAATATACTTGGTCTGTCATTAGACGTTATCAATTAGGTTATATTCGATTAGTTTCTCCCATTAGTCATCTTTGGTATTTAAAAACGAATCCAAGTTATTTGTCCATTTTATTAGATATAAAACGTAAACCATTAGACTCTATCATTTATTGTATGGAAACCATGACTTTAGAAAATGTTTGGCGATCTTTTTATAATGTAGGATTCAATAATTCGCCTTCCAGTTTATATTTAGCTTGGCAACGTTTAATGGAAAAAGAAATTAAAAATTCCCAAACACTCAGTTCAACTAGTAATCCTCAATTGAACGTCTCAAATCACTCTGAACACCAAAAATCTAATATCGCAAGCGAAACTGGTTTTTATCCAAATTTTTTATCTTTAAGTAAGAACTCTAATTTAATAAACACACAAATTGTTAATGACAACTTTAATTCACAAACAAAAGTTACTTCCCAAAATCCATTGAATCTCAATTCAATACACCAAAAAAAATTAGAATTACAAAAACGATCTTTAATATCACCATTTCGTTTGAAAAATTGGCGAGAGAGTTTTTTTTCAATTTCTGATTCCAAAAGTGCCAGCCACACTACCAACTCAAAAAACTTTTTAGATTCAACATTAGCACAATTAAACCACGATGAAACCATAAAAAATAGTTTAAGTCTAACTTATACCAACTATCCAACAAATATGGCCAATACATCTCAATTTTTTATGAACACCATAAAAACAAATACTGCTTATTTAATGAGAAATAAAAATTTTTTGTTAATTTCACAGGAAGTTTGGCAACTTTTTTATAAAAAAGCTTACCAATTAGCTCTCAAAAAAAGTCATAAAATTGTTAAATTTATTTTTACAAAAAATAAACAATTACCTATGAGTAAAAGCAAATACTCTATGAAATTGCAAAATTTCTTTCATAGTGTGAATGACACAAATAAGAAATTACAAACAAAAATACAAAAAAAATCTATAAATCCCGATTTAAAAACAATATCACAGAAATTTTCTATAGTTTTAAAAAAACAAATTCCAAGTGTGCCAAGCACACCAGCGACCCAAAAAGCTTTTTGGATTTCAATTTTTCCAGAAAATAAACCAACCAATCTTAATATGGTTTTACCAAAAGTTAAACCAGATTCTAAAAACTCTTCCTTTTGCTATCTATTGAATCGCCAGATTCAATTGAGACCCAACAAAACTGACAAAAAATGGGCAACTGACGTTCAGAATTTTAAAAAATCCTTGAATGACCGCCCAGTAAACGTCATTCAATCTTTTTTTAAAATGCATCTTTTATGGTGTATTCAGACGAATCCAGAATTTGAAAAGTTGTTTTTAAAATGGGTTTTTTTTCCTAAAAATCAAAAAAAATTATTAATAACTCTTTTTTGTAACGAATTTTTGAAAAGTACGACGTTTTTATTGGAAAACTTTGTCGATTATCTAACGAAACAGTTCCTTCAAACTAGATTTCAATATCAATATTTTTTTGATTATATAAAAATTCAAAAGCAACAAAAACTATTTCAATGGTATTTTTTGAATTTTTTAAATCAAAAACAAAAAACACTCCTTTATTGGAATAATAAATCATTATCATTAGCTGAAAACATCAATGGTTTGAAACAAAATGACCATTTTGTAGGTGTTTTGCATACAAAAACAGCCAAACGATCAACACAAAAAAAGGAAAATAATAGTGTTGAAAAACGTGATTTTTTCAACCATTTGCAAATTTTGTTTGCCAATAAAGGTTTGAAATCCAAAAAGTTTCAACTAGAAAGTTTTGAAATCTTTCAAAACAAAAAATTGCAATCAGAAAGCAAAGGACTTGAAAAAACTATCAACTTTTTAACAAATTCTAAACTCTTATTCAGTAAGAGTCTTTTATTACAAAAAAAACTAAAAAAAAAATTGTCTTTTAAAAATAAAAAATTAAAAACTCAAGTTTTAGAAAATCTAAATTCAAATCAAACAGAGGTTGATAAAATTTTTAATAATATTTATTCTCTCCCTTATGACTATACTTGGCCCATCGAGAAAGATTGGAAATATTTTATATATTATAATTCAGCTTCTTTTGAATTCGATGATGTTCAAATTCCTTGTTATAAAAACCGCACCTCAAACCCAATGGATTTGCCTATTAAAACAGCGTTAACAGGTGCTGGAATCATTCAAAAATTACTTATGGAATTTCAACCTTTAGAATTAAAAAGAATGGCGAAACAACATCAAATTTTGCTCCCAAAATTAAATAAACAAATTCGAAAATTAAGAAATCTAGACACTAATAGCTTTTTAAAATTGCAAGGATTTGGAAACAAAAATAAAAAACTAGCAGTAAAAGGTAGTAAAAGTCATCTTATTAAAATTCAAAAATTACTTCAAAAACGAGACCATATTATTCGAAGATTAAAACTAATTCGAAAACTATTTCGCAAAAATGTTAATCCCGCCTCAATGATTCTTTCGATCCTGCCTGTTTTACCTCCTGACTTAAGGCCAATTTTGAAACTTCAAGATCAATTTGCTGCATCAGATTTAAATCGACTTTATCAAAGAGTGATTTATAGAAATGACAGACTTAAAAAATTTTTAAAAGATCCTGCAACAAGTCAATCTTTTGAAATGAAATACGCATATAGATTACTTCAAGAAGCAGTCGATAACTTAATTCAAAATGGAAAAAGTGGTGTAAAAGCAGAATCCAATTCCAGAGGACAACCTTTAAAATCGCTTTCTGAAATTCTTAAAGGGAAAGAAGGACGATTTCGTCAATATTTATTAGGAAAACGTGTCGACTATTCGGGTCGTTCAGTGATTGTAGTCGGTCCCAAATTAAAACTTTATGAATGCGGACTCCCCAAAGAAATGGCTTTAGAATTGTTTCTACCTTTTTTAATTCAAAAATTTCTTCATTATAAATTTGCTCGCACAGTTATTGGTGCTAAAACGCTCATTCGTTCTAACCCAACTTTAACCTGGGAGATTTTGCGTGAAATAATGCAGAGTCATCCAGTTTTATTGAATCGTGCACCAACTTTACATCGTCTAGGTATTCAAGCATTTAAACCTAAATTAATTGATGGTCGTGCTATTTTACTACATCCTTTAGTATGTCCTGCTTTCAACGCCGATTTTGATGGAGATCAAATGGCAGTGCATGTTCCTATTACTGTTGAAGCCAGAGCCGAGGCTTGGAAACTTATATTTTCTCGAAATAATATAATATCTTCTGCAACGGGTGAACCGATTATTTTACCGAGTCAAGATATGGTATTAGGTTGTTATTATCTTACTACTGAAAAAAAACAGTTAACTTTAAAAAATAACATTCATTTTAAACTGCAAGCAAGGAAAATATTACAAGATAAAACACCAATCGCTTTATGTTTTAATAATAGCGAACAAGTTTTGAAAGCTTATCAAATTAACAAACTCAATATCCATGCTTCAATTTGGTTAAAATGGAACACTTTAATCGAAACAGCTGCAGAATTGTCGGTGCCTCACGAAATTCGACTGAATTCACTTGGCTATTGGCAAGAAATACGTTCCAAGTATTATAGACGTTTTGATTCTAAAGGTGGTTTAATTATTCAATTTATTCGAACAACGCCGGGGCGCGTTTTAATCAATTCCATGATTCAAAAATCTATTAAAAATCAGAATTTGTAACATGAGTTACAAACTATTTGGGAATCTCTTTGAGAATCTCTAACTTTTAATGGCTTTGCTTTCTATGAATCCAAGAACCTTTTTGGATTCCAAATTATATTTGGAATGATTGATGCGCTTTGTATAAAAAGCAATGTTTTGGATGACCTAATCAATTCAAAACCTCATTGACATTCGTAAATGAGGTTTTGAATGACTTATGCGCTTTGCGCATATGGTGCTTTGCACATTTGGCACACCTGCAATCCAAATAACTTTTTAAATTCAAAGTATCCGTTGATAAGTGAAACGAAAATTTTATCTGTTTTTTGGTGTTTTTTTGGTGTGTGCAAAACACACTCTATACAGGTTTTTTAACCAAAATTCGCTTTTAGACTTTTGCTTGATGAAAAATTTTTTAAGAAGTTTTTCAATTATTAAAATGAAAGCCTAATTTTTAATTGCTTTTCAATTACTCAAAATACTTTAAGTTCCAAGTTGCATGTCAAAAAAGAATTTACAAAGTATTTGTGGAGAATTTCAGGAATTTAAAAACAAATTTATTTGTAAACAACATTTACTTTTTTATAATTCATAAAAAATTGTATTTTAAAAATTATTTTGTGATAATATAAAATAGAATTCTGTATTTTAATAAATTTTAAAATTAGTTCATTTCTATTTTTTTCTTTGACTGTTTCAAAAAGGTATAGCATTTTAACTAAAAATTATCTATTATTTCGAATTCCAAGTGTGCTTTGCACACCAGCAATCCAAAAAACTTTTTGGATTCAAATGATTTCAAATAATCTTTAAAAAATTGAAATTTATTAAATTTCTTCAGTCCCGAAGCGCTGGTAGTTAAAAGGTTTGAATTCTTAACTAGTCCAAGTGTGCCAAATGTTCAAAGCATTATATGCGCAAAGCGCGTAAGTAATTCAAAACAAAGGAAGCTCTGCTGCGCTCATTTACGGAAGCTTTGCTTCACCTATCCACGGAAGCTTTGCTTCACCTATCCACGAATGTGGATATGGAATGTGGATATGGAATGTAAGTGAGATTTTGAATCCATTAGGTCAGAAAAAACTCTGTTTTTTATACAAAACACATCAGTCATCCGAAAAGATTTTTGGATTTAATAGAATAAAAAACCGGCAAGATTTGGAATGCCTACCAAAATGCCCATTCTGTGGATTGAGGCTTGATATTGGGGCGGAGCAAAACCATGAAGTTTTGCTCGTCCATGAAAGCTTTGCTTTGTTCATCCACAAATAGAGATAAAAATCGAATTTGATTGGACGTGTGCGTAAAGCGTATATGATATGTTTTACATATGTATTTTATAACCAAGGTAGATTTTGTATTCACAAAAAACTATTAATACCCGGAAAATTGGCTTATACAAATTAAAATATATATAGAAGGAATTTGAAATTATGGCACGCGCTAAATTTGAACGTAAAAAACCACACGTTAATATTGGGACAATTGGTCACGTTGACCACGGTAAAACAACTCTAACAGCAGCTATTACTATGGCGTTAGCAGCTCAAGGTGGTGCTACTGGTAAAAAATATGATGAAATTGATTCAGCACCAGAAGAAAAAGCTCGTGGGATTACAATTAATACTGCACATGTAGAATATGAAACAGAAAATCGTCACTATGCTCACGTAGATTGCCCAGGTCACGCTGACTACGTTAAAAACATGATTACTGGGGCAGCTCAGATGGATGGTGCTATATTAGTTGTTTCAGGTGCGGATGGTCCTATGCCTCAAACAAAAGAACATATCTTACTAGCAAAACAAGTAGGTGTGCCTAATATTGTAGTCTTTTTAAACAAAGAAGACCAAGTGGATGATGCAGAATTATTAGAACTGGTAGAATTAGAAGTTCGTGAAACTTTAGATAAATATGAATTCCCAGGAGATGATATTCCAATTGTAACTGGTTCAGCATTATTAGCTTTAGAAGCTTTAGTTGAAAATCCTCAAATTAAACGTGGGGATAATCCATGGGTTGATAAAATTTATAAACTAATGGATGAAGTCGATTCATATATTCCAACTCCAGAACGACAAACAGACAAACCGTTCTTATTAGCAGTTGAGGATGTATTATCTATTACAGGTCGTGGTACTGTTGCTACTGGTCGTGTAGAAAGAGGAACATTAAAAGTTGGAGATACTATTGAAATCATTGGATTTAAAGATACAAAATCGACTGTAGTAACAGGTCTTGAAATGTTTAAAAAAACATTAGATGAAACTGTAGCAGGAGATAACGTAGGTATTTTACTTCGTAGTGTTCAAAAAAAAGACATTGAACGTGGTATGGTATTAGCTAAACCTGGAAGTTTAAAACCTTGGTCTAAATTTGAAGCGCAAGTCTATGTATTAACGAAAGAAGAAGGAGGACGTCACTCTCCGTTTTTAATCGGGTATCAACCACAATTTTATGCGCGTACTACAGATATTACAGGTAAAGTAATAGGTTTCAACCATATCCAAATGCGTAACCCTTCGTCAGTTGCTGACGAACACTCTAATAAAATGGCTATGCCTGGTGACCGTATTAGTATGACAGTAGAATTAATTAATCCGATTGCTATTGAAAAAGGCATGCGTTTTGCAATTCGTGAAGGTGGACGTACTGTAGGGGCTGGTGTAGTAACAACTATTATTGAATCATAATTTTACTAAACTTTTAACCAATGATATTTAGCTTGTTTTTAGTTAACTAAAAACAAGCTAATCACTTGATTAGCAATCCATTGATTTTTTTCTATGGGTGCATTGAATAAAAAACAAAGTTTTCTATTATTTATAAATTTAAAAATCTCATCCACGTTCCATATCCACATTCGTGGATAAGTGAAGCAAAGCTTCCGTGGATAGGTGAAGTTGGAAAACTCTGCTTTGCCAGTGTTGGTAATTGGTATTGGGCCTTAAGACTCCGAATGGATACTTGGAACCGACAGCTCTAACCAAAGGGCAAAGCTTGCAAAGTTTGGAATGACTTATGCGCTTTGTATAAAAAACAATGTTTTGGATGACCTAATGAATTCAAAACCTCATTGACATTCCATATCCACATTCCATATCCACATTCGTGGATAGGTGAAGCAAAGCTTCCGTGGATAGGTGAAGCAAAGCTTCCGTAAATGAGCGAAGCAGAGCTTCCTTAGTTTGGAATGACTTATGCGCTTTGCGCATATGGTGCTTTGCACATTAGACGCATATGGTGCTTTGCACATTTAGCGCATTCGATAATTTGCACATATGGTAGATAGTGTTTTGCAAAGCACATCGTGTGGGTTTTGCAAACAGATCATCAATACCTCATCGACATTCGTAAATAAACCAAGCAAAACTTCCAAAATTTTGGAAAGCTTTGAATCTAAAAAGCTTATTGGGTTGCTGAAGTAAAAAACTTTGGAAGCTTTGCTTCGCTTGTCCATGAATATGGACAAGGTTATGGAAAAATTTGTTTTACCAATGTTCGAACTTGAATGACCGTTGCCCATACGCGTAACTGGACTGCGGACTTGGACTCAATCAAAAAAAAGCAACCATTTCTTAATTCATTGACTTTTTAAAAAATTTACTATAAAATAATTAACAATTTAAAAATTTTTTAAACTTGCGGGTATAGTTCAGTTGGTGGAACACCTCCTTGCCAAGGAGGATGTCGCGCGTTCGAGTCGCGTTACCCGCTATTACTAATGTTAATCATTTAATTTTTTACTAAAAAATTATTTTTATTTGACTCAAATAAAAATAGTCATTCTAAGAATTTTTTTTAAAATTTTAAATCCCAAACTTATTTGGAACCTATTATTTTTTTTTTAATTTAAAACAATTGATTTCAAAAAACTGGCTTAATGCCCCAGAACATCTATTTATTGCCCGATCTATAAAACATACACGGAATGCTTAACTTCGGAAAAATTTCATTATTTTAAAATTTAACTAAATAATTATCTATATTTATATTCTAAATATTTATGTTATAATAATATAATGCATAAAAAAATTTAGTTCGATTTGACTATTTTATTTGTTTATTATGTGGATTAAACAAAGCGTAGCTTAATATATACCTTAAATTTAACAAAAATATTGCGTGTTAAAAAAACCAATAACCAAATAAAATGATCAAAAACAAAAATAGTAGTTTGAAAAAAACATTCTATGACAATTAGTTCACCAGAACGTGAAGCTAAAAAAGTAAAAATTGCGGTTGACCGCAATCCAGTAGAAACAAGTTTTGAAAAATGGGCGTGTGACCTGAAAAAAGGATAAGATATTAAAAACACACTGAAAATTTTTTGATAAATTAAAAAAAAAATTGGAATTTATAATCATTGATACAGTTGTATGATTGGTACGAGAAAAATTTTATTATTTTCTATTTAAAATAGAACAGTAAAATAAAAATTATTATTTTTATAAAATAATAAATAGACTAAAGAAGTAATAATAACTTCGTTATGTTGATTTTAAAGATTAATCTTTGGAATTGGGATTGATTTTATAGAATCAACAGTAGTATGAGTAATCATGATTTTGTTAGAGTCTTTAACCACTAGAAAAATTATATTTATGTTAACGTTACTTTTTTTTCAAAGAAGGTTAAAAAAATATTTTTTTTTAGAACATATTGTTAAAAGTTAACAAAATCAAAACACTTAATACCAAAATTATAGAAAAAATTGAAATTCTTTGAATCTAAGTAATTAAAGAGTTTTTTATTCCATATTTTAAAATTTTTCATAGCTTATGAATAAACATTCGTGGATAAGTGAAGTTGAAACCAATGGTTCCAACCAAAGGGCAAAGCTTCCAAAGTTTTTTATGACTTCTGAATTCAAAACCTCATTTACATTCGTAAATGAGCGAAGCAGGGCTTCCTTAGTTTTGAATGATTGATGCGCTTTGTATAAAAAACAGAGTTTTTTTGTGACCTAATGAATTCCAAGTGTGCCAAATGTGCAAAGCACATTAGGTTTTAAAAAACTCTGTTTTTCATGACCTAATGGATTCAAAACTTTGTTTTGAATGACTTATGCGCTTTGCGCATATGGTGCAAAGCACATTTGGCGCATATGGTGCAAAGCACATTTGGCGCATACGGTGTTCTGCGCACAAGGTGCTTTGTGCTTATGACTTTACGAGTGCAACTCCAATACCAAGAATGCGTATTTAATCGATGAGGTTTTTTATTCAATTATTTTTCTAAAAGCCTAAAAAAGTTGAAATTCAAACCATTTTGGTTTCTAATTTTAAATGAATACATTTAAATTTATCAACAAGATTTTATTAAACTATGGCAGGGCTTAATTTGGGATGTTTTGTTTTGAAAATCCACATCCCAAAATTTCTTTATTATTTCTCAGCTAATTAAAACACTTTTATGATATTAAATAAACAATTAAAATCTTACAAAATATTATTGAAATTTTATACTAATCCAAAAATTTCTATGAGTACCCCCGTCCATCAAAAATGTACATTTTGTGTTTGTAAAACAAAAAAACAACAAAATTACCGATTTGTTAACAAAAATTTAGCCCAAAATGTTAATTGCAATTTTGGTGTATTTCATATGCCGATGGCAATGTTTTTGAACAAAAGACAATTTGAAAAAGTTAAGACAAATTTGGTTATTTTGAATAAAAATATCCAAGTTAAAAATGTTAATTTAAATAAATTGAGAAGCTTGGAACCCAAAAAATATGAATTAAAATTTACAACTTCAAATCAAATCAAAATCAAATTAGATAGCATCCATTTAGTTTTAGCTAATTATCAACAAAAATTTAAAAAGTTAACGACTTTTAGTTTTCACTCTAAGTTAAATTATTACCAAATTTTGATTCAACGAATAAGTATTTTAGAAAAAAAAAGACTCGTTTCCAATTTTATTTTAAATTTTTTAATCAATGAATTTTTAAACCAGTTTAAAAGCACAAATTTGAATTTTCAATTTTTAAAATCACCGAATTCTCGAACTTTCGAAAAGGGGGAGTCGACAAAACCAGAAATTTTGTCGAAAAATGTACCTTTCTCAACTAAAAAAGAAAACAACACTCAAAATAAAATAGCAAAGGATTCTAAAACATTAAAATATGATATAAAAAATGAACAACATTTTTTTCCATTCCAAAAACTAAATATCAATTCTTTTTTTTTATTTGACTCCAATAGTTTTTTGTTTTTTGTTGCGAATACAACAAAAAATTTACTATTTATAGAAAATTTTGTTTTCAATCCAAAGCAAAGCGTTGGGGAAAAAAATGTGAAAATTGTAACGAAAGAACTGTTTAGGAAACAAAAACTTTCATTCATATTTTCATTTAAGAAGAAAAATAAACAAAAAACGAATTTTATTTCTAAAATTATTAAAACGAATTATTTTGTTTTTAATTTATTAATAGATGAAGTGCCTTATTTTATCAATTGGTTAATGATTCAAAATTATTTATCTTTAATGCAATTTCAAATTTTTAAATCTCAAAAAACGAATCGTGACACTGAGATTTTGAAACATCAAAATTTATTCTCGAAAAGTTCGAGCACTAAAATTCTTGTTTTTTATGCTCTATTATTTTTTTTATCCAACAATAAGCAAATTTCTTCAAATTTTAAAAATAAATTTTATTCACAATTTCAACAAGCAAAAGAAAAAATAGCGAATAAAATACAGTGTATTCTTTTTAAAGAAAACAATTCAAGTGTTCAAAGTGCGGCAGTAATGCAAGGGTGCAAAGCACACCAGCAATCCAAAAACTTTTTTGGATTCGAAAAAGTTTTTTGGATTCCAATCGAAAAACATCTAACTACTAAAACTAATAAAAAAATGATAACAAATTTGCAACCATACAAGTTTGTATGGCTTTTGTTTGTTCGCAATTTTATGTTTCTTGAACAAAAATTATTTTTAATGTTTTTTATATTTAAAAAGAATGTACATCAATCCTCTTTGGTTCACAAAAAAAATAAGTTTTTTCATCAAAAAAAACTATTGAATTCAGTGTGTGCAAATCACACAAACAATCCAAAAATTTTTTTGAACTCCAATAAATACTTAATTGAGCAAACAGAAGTATACAAAAAAAACAATTCTTTAGAACATTCTTTTGAAAATGAAAAAAAAAATTGGCAATTTGAATTTTTAACATTTAAACAAACGTTAAAATCTATATTTTTTCTGTTGTTATTGCTTCCAGAATGGGAACTTAAATGGAGTTTTAGTTGTTCTAAATCTAGACCAGGACGCTCTTTCTATCATTGTTTAAAACAAATGAATGATTCTTTGTATCAAGAGACTCAATACGTATTTCACTCTTATCTTTCCAATTTTTCAGAAACTCTAATAAGTTTATCCATCGATAAGAAAATATGTCATTTTTTTTTGGTTGAAAAGTGGCATAATAAAACTGCTAAAAACAGTAAAACTGGCATTAATAGATTCAACTTTGAAACAAAGGCTTGGCTTAAAATGTATAATCCCTTTATTTTGAATCATACTGGTTCCAATGAATTATTTCAATTTCATTTAAATCAAAAAAGAGAGACAAGTTTTTATTGGAATATTCTCATGGACGGGCTAGAACTCGAATTTTTCGATTTCATTTTAAAACAAATCTACATTTTAAAAATTTCAAATCATTTTTTTCCATTAACAAATTTCTCATTCATTCAATATGGTCAAAATATTCTTTTTTTATACCCTAATTTATTTATTTTTAAAAAAGCCTTCAATTTTTATAAAAAATGGTGTGAAAACACTGGAATAGAATTAAAATTAGACCAAGTTAAAATAAGTCACTCTTATTCAAAAAAAAACCGATTACACCCAGGCTTTATTTTTGATGGATTTTTTATTATACAATCAAAATTGACTGATAAAAATGTTTTGAAAACAAAAAAGATTAACATCAAAAGCTCACATAGAAACAATGCTTTTTTTGCATACCAATTGGTTGAATTCCAAAAAACATTGGAATTACTTGTGTGTAAAACGCACACGGAAAAGTGGCAATTTTTAAATAAAAAGAAAGATTGGAAAATACACTCTAATGATTTCTATGGGAAACCAATCATTCATTTGATTGAAGCTGAAACCAATTTCGATTCCCTAAAATTAAAGAGTCAAAAAACACTTTTAAATCATTTCAAATTGTTTTTACCCAAAAATCTCCTGTTTTTAAAAACTATCTTTTTTAGAAAAACTAATTTTCAGAAAAAAATGGGAAACTTGAAATTGCAACGAATATGTCAGGAGTTTATTCTGGATATGCAATTACAAACCGATTTGTTAACGAAAAAAAAAATGGAAGAGGGTATGAGTTGGCAATTCCAAACTCCCAAAATGAAGGCTCGTTTTGTGTTAATAAGATACCCCCACCTTTCTAGTTTTAGCCATTTAAAAAACTCCAGCTTTTTTTCAAAGATTAACAATAACTATTACAATAAGTATTTTTCTTTAATTAGAAACATTAATAGAAACCTTATTGCTGTTAATAGCAAGTTTGTTGCAGTTTTAAATGGGACTAAGATGAATAGTTTTAGTATACGTAAACTCAATTTCAATATTCGAATGTTTTGGTGGGATAAGATGACAACTTCGAAACCTAAAAATTATCATATTCTCTGTATGCCTTCAAAATTTAGCGTTCGTGAACATTTAAAGCAATTAAAAAAAATGATAAAAAACTCAAAAGCGCTAACTCAACACTCACTTATTCAACAATTAACACCAAAAATAAAAAGCTGGTGTTCTTATTATCAATATATCTCAAATAAACAGATTTTTTCTTATTGTGATTTTATGCTGTTTAAATTTTTGTGGAAATGGGCTTGTCAAAGACATCCTAACAAAAGTAAAAAATGGATAAAAGCTAAATATTTTCATTCCATGAAAGAAAAAAGTTGGCTTTTTGGTTTTTACAATAAAACTCAACATCGTTATTTATTTTTAACTTATCATCGTGAACAAAAACTTTTAAAATACACAAAAATTCAAGAGCACGAATTACTTTACAATGACAATTGGAATTTCTGATTTAAAAAATGGTATTTTTAATTTTTCCAAGTGTGCCAAATGTGCAAAGCACCATATGCGCAAAGCGCATATGGTGCTTTGCACATTTGGCACACTTAGAATTCATTAGGTCATAAAAAACTCTGTTTTTTATACAAAGCCCATCAATCATTCAAAACTAAGGAAGCTCTGCTTCGCTCATTTACATTCGTAAATGAGGTTTTGAATCATTAGATTATCAAAAACTCTGTTTTTTAGATAAAGCACAGCAGCAATCCAAAAAGCTTTTTGGATATATTAAAACAACTTTTTTAATTTGAATAAAGTTTTCAACATTTTTTTATTTTCTTTTTTTTTGATATACTAGAATAAAATTTAGCCTAAAATAATATTTAGTTTTTAAACAAAACTAAATATTATGAAATAGCAAAATAGAAAAAAATTGTAATTATTCTATTTAAAATTTATAAATTTTTATAAAAAAACAATCAAAACTTCAAAACAGTTTGTTTTTGAAATAAAAATAAAATAGCACACAAATTGTTCATATAATCGTTACTGAAGTAACGAAGGAGTAAATCATGGCCGGCAAACCAGTAGAACGTCCTTTTTCTGACATTTTAACTAGTATCCGTTATTGGGTTATTCATAGTATTACAATTCCTGCCTTATTTATTGCAGGTTGGCTTTTTGTAAGTACAGGTTTAGCATACGACGTATTCGGTAGTCCTCGTCCGAATGAATATTTTACAGAAGATCGTCAAGATGCTCCTTTAATTACAGACCGTTTTAACGCATTAGAACAAGTTAAAAATTTATCTCGTCAATAAATTCTTTTGCTTTCATAGTATTAGTGTAATTATATCTACCCATTTAGTATAGGCTAATAACGTAAATTAGCATTTTCATGTTTGCTTGATTTGTTTTTTACCAAATCAAGTAAACATGGTTTGGAGTTTTAATATAGAGTATTCGTGTATGTGAACATATAAAAACTCTCTCTTTGGTTATTTATTAGTTAGCTTGCCATTATGTCATTTATTGAAACTGGAATTTTTTATTTCAATAAATGAACTCAAAAGCAAGTTTTTATCAATTACGAAATTCGTTAGAAACTAAAAAACAAAAGAAAAAAATAGAAATTTTAACACTCAATAGGATTGATATCACTTTTAAACCTCAATATCATCATTAATCATGTTTGAAAAATTTTTTGCGAATTCAGTTGGATAGGCTATTGGATTGAAACGTTTTAAAGGTAACATAACATACAAATATGTAAAACACAATAGCAATCCAAAAAGGGAAGCTTTGCTTCGCTTGCCCATGAATATGGACGAGGTTTTTGGATTCATTTTCACATTCTTAGAAATAACAAAATTTTGTTATTTATGAAAGTATTTTTTTATTAAAAAGTTGTTAAATCTATTAAAAATTTATTTTTTTTTTAATTTCAATTTATGGAATATTCAGACATAAAATAAAGCAATTTTATAGAAAGGATTCTATAAATAGTTAGTAAATTACAACTTTTACTTATTATGTCAACCTAATTTTTGAGTAAGTTATTCTTTTTGTTAAACCGAAATAAAAAGTATACATTCTATTGTTTTTTTTAAATACTAATTTCAATTTTTACTTAGACGAATTTTTGGTGTGTACGCGAAAGCAGGTTTTCGTTAAGTTAACACTTCAAAAAAAAATTGAAAAACCGCTGTACTTTTATTGTTAACAAAAGAAGCTAAAGAAGTTGGAAAGACATTTTATATTTTAGAATCATTAATGAAGATAATGAATAGTTCTAGTGAAAAAATAGAAATTTTAGCAAAAGCAATTGGTCGACGTAAAGAAGCAGTTGCTCAAGTTCAACTGCTTCGTGGTAATGGTGAATTTATTATTAATAATAAACCTGCCGAAATATATTTACATCATAATTTTTGTTCTCTTTTATCTATAAAAGCACCTTTTGACGTTTTACAAAACCAAGAAAATGGTATTCAATCAGGTCAAATTAATACTATTGTAAAAGTTGAGGGTGGAGGATTAGTTGGTCAAGCAGAAGCAATTAAGTTAGCTGTAGCAAGAGCAGTTTGTCAAATAGAGTCGTCTGCTGATTTTTCAATCCGAAAATCTTTAAAAACTAAAGGTTTTTTAACTCAAGATTCTCGAGTAAAAGAACGTCGCAAATACGGTTTGAAAAAAGCTCGAAAAGCATCGCAGTACCACAAACGTTAATCCATAGAGTTGTAAATTTTAAAGCATATTTAATCATTTAGATTGGTGTGTTTTGTACACAAAACACACCAATTTATACTTTTTGGCGTTATTTTATCATCGAATTATCATGTGTGCCGTGAATCCAAAACTTTAGAAGCTTTGCCCTTTGGTTGGTACCATTGGTTGCAACTTCACCTATTTACGAATGTGGATATGGATTGTCAATGAAGTTTTGGATTACTTTTAAATTCAAAACAAAGTTTTGAACTACTTATGCATTTTGTATAAAAAACAGAGTTTTTTATGACCTAATGAATTCGAAACCTCATTGACATTCCATATCCACATTCCATATCCACATTCGTGGATAGGTGAAGCAAAGCTTCCGTGGATAGGTGAAGCAAAGCTTCCGTGGATAGGTGAAGCAAAGCTTCCGTAAATGAGCGAAGCAAAGCTTCCAAAGTTTGGAATGACTTTATGCGATTTGTATAAAAAACAGATTTTTTGTAACCTAATAAATTCCAAGTGTGCAAAGCACACATGGAAATCTTTGATTTCCTAGTTCTTGAACTTTAGTATTTACAATTTTTTTAGAATTTTTAGAATGTGCAATTGAATTATTTAATGGTTTAATATTCATTTAATAGATAAATAAAAAACTGATTATAAACATTGGTATAATTGTACTATTCAACTTCAAAATTTTTTAGGTTAATATAAAAAAACTTTTGATGACTTAACATCAACAAAGTTAAAGTATGTTTTTTGAAATAAAACAAAATTTTTGTTTGAAATTCCAAGTGTGCCAAATGTGCAAAGCACCATATGTGCAAAGCGCATAAGTAATTCAAAACAAAGTTTTGAATTCATTAGGTTTTAAAAAACTCTGTTTTTTATACAAAGCACACCAGCAATCCAAAAAGCTTTTTGGATTCAAATTTAATATTTTAAAAATAAAGGTTGAATCCAAGTGTGCATTTTCTGCCCAATACTAAGACTGGTAAAGCAATGTTTTCTAAAAAGAAAGCTTTTTTACTTGTTCATGGCGTACACGGTCATTTTATTTGTAACTAAAAATTCTTTCAGAATTTTTAGTAAACTTTGTTTTTTAAAAAATAGTATTGTTTTAGAAATAAATGAAACCAGATGGTTCCATAATTTTTATTAAGATCATTAGAATTTCAAATAAATAAAAAACTATGCTATTATCGTTTGACAAAAATTGGTAAACTGAAATAAACAAAAGATTAAAAGCAATATGAATTCTAACAATTTAATTCGTCGTTATATTATTATTGGAGAAAGAAGATTCAGCAATTATTGGTGGGCTTCTATTATTTTTTTTGGAGCAGCAGGTTTTTTAATTACAGGAATTTCGAGTTATACCGAGATGTCTTTTCTTTTTTTTAATAAAGCTTCAGCAATCTCTTTTTTTCCTCAAGGATTATTAATGTCTTTTTATGGAAGTTTAGGTTTTTTGTTAAGTATTTATTGGTGGTTTTTAATTTTTTGGAATGTTGGGGGCGGGTTCAACGAATTCAATAAAAAAGATGGTGTTATTCGAATTTTTCGTTGGGGTTATCCAGGTAAAAACCGTAAAATTGATTTGTATTATACTTTAAAAGACGTGGAATCAATTCGTGTTGAATTCAAAGAAGGCTTGAATTCACAAAGAACTATTTATATGAAATTAAAAGGTAAGCGTGAAATTCCTTTGACAGGAATTGGTCAACCATTAACTATTAAAGAAATAGAAAAACAAGCTTCAGAACTAGCAAATTTTTTACAAGTTGCTTTAGAAGGACTTTAATGAGATAATCTACGGATTGATTCGTTGTAGGCACTTCTTTTTAAAAAACACAAGAAAAAATAGCAACGTTAAAATAAAAAAAGTTAAATAATGGGAGTATTGGAATTCGTTTTATCAAATTTTGTAACTTTGCAAAGTCCAAATCCTCATAATTCATATGACACTTTAAAATTTACAATAATAGCATAATAATATGAAAAAGGATTTTTATTTCTAGTGTTATTTAAATTATTCCAAGTGTGCTAAATGTACAAAGTGAATAATAGCGCCGTATATGCAGAGCACCGTACGCGCCAAATGTGCAAAACACCATATGCGCAAAGCGCATAAGTAATTCCAAACTTTGTTTTGAATTCATTAAGTCATAAAAAACTTTGTTTTTTATATAAAACCTATAAGTAATTCAGAATTTCATTTACGAATGTAAATGATCGAAGCAAAGCTTCCAAAGTTTTGGAAAGCTTTGCTTTACCAGTATTGATATTAGGGAACATAATACACACTTGGATTCCAGCCATCCAAAAAACTTTTTGGAGTCATGTTTTAAAAAAAAATTTGAAACAAGTTTAGTAATTTTTATAAACACAAGAAAATTTCTTAATAGAAAGACTGTCACCGTTTAAAATTTTAAAAAAATTTTTAGCACGGAGTAATAGAATATTTTCCTTTTCAATAATAATAATTTTAATTTTTTAAAATGCCAAGAAGTCAGCGCAATGATAATTTTATTGATAAAACTTTTACCGTTATTGCTGATATTTTATTAAAAGTCTTACCGACATCACAGCGTGAAAAACAAGCTTTTACTTATTATCGAAATGGTATGTCTGCTCAAGCAGAAGGTGAGTATGCAGAGGCACTTCAAAATTATTATGAAGCTATGCGTTTAGAAGTAGATGCTTATGACAGAAGTTATATTTTATATAATATCGGTTTAATTCATACGAGTAACGGGGAACATGGTAGAGCTTTAGAATATTATTATCAAGCATTAGAAAGAAACCCTTCATTACCAAGTGCTCTTAATAATATTGCTGTTATTTACCATTATCGTGGCGAACAAGCCATCGAAAATGGCCAATCCGAAATCTCGCAGATTCTTTTTGAAAAAGCCGCAGATTATTGGAAAGAAGCAATTCGATTAGCTCCTACAAACTATATTGAAGCTCAAAATTGGTTAAAAATGACAGGACGTATTAATGCAAATTCTTAATTTGCTTCTGTTGTTTTGTAATATAAGTTTTTCATATTTTAAAAATTTTTAGAATTCTTAGAATTTTAGGGAAAGCTTTGAAATACTTACAAATAATTACAACGTTATGAATTAGCCACCTTTTTAACCAAATTAAAGTTTCCCTAGTTAATATTTAAAACTACTAACCAAAGACAATTTAAATTGAAATGGATCGGTCATATTCTAGCATCGATGTTATTAAAATGTTCGATCAAAAAAGAAAAAACGAAAAAACGGTCGTAGCAAACTTTCAATTGACTTGTAGTTTCTAAAATTGAAAAATGAAAATACTCCAGTATGTGCAAAACACGTTGTGTGTGTCATGAATCAAAAACCTCATTCACATTCCATATCCACATTCCATATCCACATTCGTGGATAGGTGAAGCAAAGCTTCCGTGGAAAGTTTTTTATGGAAGCAATTCTTTTTTGATAAGATTTAGCCAAAAGAAAAAATTTGTAGTCATTTCATTTTGAAATTTTGAACTTCAAACAAGCAAAAAAGGAGAATTTTATGAAACTAGCAGTATACGGCAAAGGTGGGATAGGAAAATCAACAACAAGTTGTAACATTTCGATTGCTTTAGCAAAACGTGGAAAAAAAGTTTTACAAATTGGTTGTGATCCTAAACATGATAGTACATTTACCTTAACAGGATTTTTAATCCCTACTATTATTGATACGCTTCAAGCCAAAGATTACCATTACGAAGATGTTTGGCCTGAAGACGTTATTTATCAAGGTTATGGAGGTGTTGACTGTGTCGAAGCAGGAGGACCTCCAGCAGGAGCTGGCTGTGGTGGCTATGTAGTTGGAGAAACAGTGAAATTACTAAAAGAATTAAATGCATTTTATGAATACGACGTTATTTTATTCGATGTTTTAGGTGATGTTGTATGTGGAGGTTTTGCAGCACCGTTAAATTATGCCGATTATTGCATTATTGTCACAGATAATGGTTTTGATGCATTATTTGCAGCTAATCGTATAGCCGCTTCTGTTCGTGAAAAAGCACGAACTCATCCTTTACGCTTAGCCGGGTTGATTGGCAATAGAACGGCGAAAAGAGATTTAATCGATAAATACGTAGAAGCTTGCCCTATGCCCGTTTTAGAAGTTTTACCTCTTATTGAAGATATTCGTATTTCTCGTGTAAAAGGGAAAACCCTTTTTGAAATGGTTGAATCTGAACCTAATTTAAATTATATTTGCGATTTTTATTTAAATATTGCTGACCAGTTGTTGACAGAACCAGAAGGTGTAATACCTCGAGAACTGGCAGATCGAGAATTATTTAGTTTACTTTCAGATTTTTATTTAAATCCTCCAACTGACAAAAAATCACTTGAAGCACAAGAAACTTTAGACTTTTTTTTAGTCTAACGAAATTTTAAAATTCAGATTTTAGTTATTTTTAAATATTTTTTCATTATTCTCAATTGAATCCAAAATCTCATCTATACTCCTTATCTACTCAGTGTTGGTAAGAGGCTTCGGATGGGAAGTTGGGAAAATGCAAGTTTAAAAAATCAAACTGTCAACTTAAAAAAGGTGGGTCATTTTTTTTAATTACATTTATTTGTATTTGTTCATTTTTAACAAGATGGCGCTTGCGATTTATAAAGAATTAAAATAGCATGAAATCGTGCTTGAAATTTCATGGAAGTTGTGCCTCAAAAAAACTAGTTTATTATTCCAAGTGCCCAAACGGGCACTCATTTTAAAGTCTTTTTAAAGCGTCAAATGTTGTCAATTCTAAAGAAAAAATAGTTTCAAAAATTATGAAAGTACGTTCTTCAGTTAAAAAAATTTGTATTAAATGTCGTTTAATTCGTCGAAAAGGAACTGTAATGGTAATTTGTTCAAACCCAAAACATAAACAACGACAAGGATAGGAAATTGTAGCATTTTTATTTGAATCCAAAAAGCCTTTTGGATTGGGTTTATTTTAATTATATGTTAAAATAATCAAAGAGAAGAAAAAATTATTTTGTTTTCCTATAAAATAAGTATTTATTTCCAATTAAACATGTTTGATAATCTTTGAAAAAAGGACTATTTTAAATAGTCATTGATGAATTAAGAAAAAAATGAGTCTTAAAATTTTCGGAATAGCATTTGTGAAGATGTTTAGGCACCGATTCAAAACAAAAAATAATAACCATATAAAATAAAAGACACTCAAAACTAGTCAATATTTTATTTAAAACAAACCAAATTTTAAAACCAATTTGAATGGTTTGATTTTGTAGATTTGTAAAAATTGAAAAAGAGGCTTAATTCATCGATAAAATAAACATCCATTATTTTTTTATAAATCACCAGTTTTTAATACACTTTTAATGGATAGGATTTTAAAGGGAAAATCTCAAATAAAAGCATCTGCATTTATTTGCAAAACTTTAAAAAAAATGGACTCCAAAAAGCTGTTTGGTTTTTTAAGTTTTAGCTGTACATCAAAATTATTGAGTCAAAAAAAACTACAAATGAAAGGAAAACGGTTAAATCCACAATTTTTAACTACGTTTGTGGATTTAACCATAAAATTGAGGATTCATTAAAAATTATGATTTATGTATTACGATAGGGTTTAGGTTTTTCTTTTTTGATTAATGAATAAAAAGAGTTTTTTTCAACTCTTTTTTGTTTTATTTTTCAATTATGATGAAATATCGTCATTTCAATAATTTAATTTTTTCATCTCTAACGTCTGTATTTATTGGATTAGGGCTAGCTTCAAATGCAGAAGCGTACCCAGTTTTTGCTCAACAAAACTATGAAAATCCACGTGAAGCAAACGGCAGAATTGTTTGTGCTAATTGTCATTTAGCTCAAAAACCGGTAGAGCTGGAAATTCCACAAGCAGTATTACCTGATACTGTTTTTGAAGCAGTTATCAAAATCCCTTATGATCAACAAGTTAAGCAAGTTTTAGGAAATGGTAAACAAGGTGATTTAAATGTAGGGATGGTTCTAATTTTACCGGATGGTTTTGAGCTAGCACCCGCTGAAAGAGTTCCAGAAGAAATTAAGAAAAAAGTAGGTAAATTATATTATCAACCTTACAGCCCTGAAAAGAAAAATATTTTAGTAGTAGGACCAATCCCTGGGAAAAAATATAGTGAAATGGTAGTTCCTATTTTATCGCCAGATCCTGGTAAAAATAAAAATATATCTTACCTAAAATATCCAATTTTTTTAGGTGGAAATAGAGGACGTGGACAAGTTTATCCAGATGGTTCTAAATCAAATAATACGGTTTATAGTGCTCCGGTAGCAGGTCAAATTACAAGTATTACTCCGGGAGAAAAAAAAGGAGGTTTCCAAATTACAATAGAAACAAGTAATGGAAATACTGTTGTAGAAAAAATTCCTGCAGGACCAGAACTTATCGTAAACCAAGGTCAAACTGTTCAAGCTGATCAACCATTAACAAATAATCCAAACGTAGGTGGTTTTGGTCAAAAAGACGAGGAAATTGTTTTACAAAATCCAGCTCGTATTCAAGGACTTTTAGCTTTCTTTGCTGCTGTATTAATAGCTCAAGTTTTATTAGTTCTGAAGAAAAAACAATTTGAAAAAGTTCAATTAGCAGAAATGAACTTCTAATAGTTTTTTAATTTTGATCCAAGTGTGCCAAATGTGTAAAACACCATATGCACAAAGCGCATAAGTCATTTCAAACCTCATTTACATTCGTAAATGAGCGAAGCAAAGCTTCCAAAGTTTGGAATCCTAAAAGCTTTTTAAATTCTTGACTTCATTACATATTGGCTTTAGACATTTTTTGAATTTGGCTACTTTGATATCTTTCACTGTATAAATAGTGTTTTTCCATGGGTGCAAAGCCAATAAATGCAAATTGTAAAAAGTATGAAAAGCTCTACTTCGCTTGTACACAAAATGTGTACAAGCGAAGTAAAGCTTCCCTATTATTTCTAAAATTATGGATGATATTTTTTATTCAAGCTTATATCATCAAGTAATAAAAAATTAAAATATTATTCTTGGTCATTTTTGTTGACAAGAATTAATTTTAATTAGCAAACAAATGAGTTGTTTTTTAACTAAAAAATCAATTTTTAGCGTTAGCTAAAAATTCATAATCCTTAAATATCTCTATCTTATAAATATTTGAATTGTTTGAGTAGAAAAAACTTTTTTCCTATGTGAAAACACAAAAACTAAAATACTTGGTTGAAATAGGGAGGAGGTTGTAAATTAAAAATAGCTTTATGTGCTATTTTTAATTGAAAGTATATTATTATTTTTATGTACTTTAACACAAATCCCGTTTTTTACAATTCCAAAGAAAAAACACAAGCATTTATTCGACATAACTTCAAAATTTTTTTTTGTCGAAATTTTGAAACAAGACAAGTCTAAATGACTTGATTGTTTTGAATGAAAATACGAGTCAACACCAACAGTTATTCGAAACAATGTCATTTATTATTATTGAGATTTCTAAAAACTCTTATACATTTAAAAATTGAATCCAAAAAGGTTTTTGGATTACTGGTGTGCTTTGCACACTTGGAATAACAAACTTATAAATTTAGTAAAGTTGTGAGAACTTTTTATTCAAATAGTATTAAGAGAAAATAACAGTTTTAAAAGTATAAAATCAAAATGAATCATTAATATTGATTTTAACAAATATAGCTTATTTGAATCCAAAAAGGAAGCTTTGCTTCGCTTGTCCATGAATAGGGACGAGGTTTTTGGGTTACTAGTGTGCTTTGTATAAAAAACAGCGTTTTTTATGACCTAATGAATTCAAAACTTTGTTTTGAATTACTTATGCGTTTTGCGCATATGGTGCTTTGCACACTTGGCACACTTGGAATTATACTTTTAACAGCATAGCATAATCATTTTTAATTCAATTAAAACTTTTTAAAAAATATGTCTGTTACAAAAAAACCAGATTTAACAGATCCTGTATTAAAAGAAAAATTAGCCAAAGGAATGGGGCATAATTATTATGGAGAACCAGCTTGGCCTAATGATTTGTTATATATTTTCCCAGTTGTAATTTTAGGGACTTTTGCTTGTGTAATTGGTTTATCTGTTTTAGATCCAGCTGTGATTGGAGAGCCCGCCAATCCATTTGCTACTCCGCTAGAAATTTTACCAGAATGGTATTTTTATCCAGTATTCCAACTTCTTCGAACAGTTCCTAATAAATTATTAGGTGTTCTTTTAATGGCTGCTGTTCCAGCAGGATTAATTACTGTTCCATTTATTGAAAATATTAATAAATTTCAAAACCCTTATCGACGTCCTATTGCAACAACTTTATTTTTAGTAGGAACGTTAGTAGCTATTTGGTTAGGTATTGGTGCAACGCTTCCAATTGATATTAGTTTAACTTTTGGTTTATTTTAATGATTTAGTTTTTGTTTAATAGAGCAGGCAATTAGATGAATCCAAAATCAATATGTGTTTTTTACTTTAGTAAAAAACACATATTGATTTTGTTTATCCATAGTTCAATAAATAATATTTAATTTTTGCTTAAATATTTTTTTAAAGCAAAACTTTGAGCATGCTCAAATCCACATAAGTTTTTAAAATAAGTAAAATACGGAAGAGTTAGAGTTTAAAAAATTATGTGTAAGTCCCCATGAGTGAAGTTATAATGGAATGTTTTAACCAAAAATCAAAATACAAAAGTAATAAAATATCGTGCCCCAATACCAAGAAAGTTTTGCTTTCGTTGGACACGACAGTGTCCCAAGAAAATGATGAAAAATTTAAAATATTCATTATCTATGTTAAAATTAATTAAATATTTTAAATTTTTCATCAAAGAGCTCATCGTCTAATGGATAGGACAGGAACCTTCTAAGTTTCTAATGTAGGTTCGATTCCTACTGGGCTTACAAAATGAAAAAACTATTGAGTTTCAAAAATAGTTATCCCTATTTTCATTTTTATCAAAAAATCTTGTATATTTTATATTGAATTTGTTATAATAAAAATTAAAAAATGGGTTTTAATGTATTTTTAAAATTTAAAATAAAAATATAATAAATTGTCAACTGTGCAAAGCACCGTATGCGTAAAGCGCATAAGTCATTCTTGGAATCCAAAAAGCTTTTTGGATTGCTGGTGTGCTTTGTATAAAAAACAGAGTTTTTTAGAACCAAATGAATTCAAAACAAAGTTTTGAATTACTTATGCGCTTTGTATAAAAAACAGTGTTTTTATGACCTAATGTGCTTTGCACATTTGGCGCATATGGTGCTTTGCACATTTAACACACTTGGAATTCATTCGGTCATCCAAAACTCTGTTTTTTATAGAAATTTGAGAATTTTTTGGTTTGATAGAATTATTTAAACATAGAAAAGCCTGCTTAGCTCAGTTGGCCAGAGCATCCGTTTCATACGCGGGATGTCACTAGTTCGAATCTAGTAGCAGGCAAACAATATTGAATGTATGAAAAATTCTAAAAATTTATCAGTCAAGTGGTTCAAATATTTTAAAAAACATTAATTTCATTCCAAGTGTGTTAAATGCGCAAAGCGCATAAGTAATTCAAAACTTTGTTTTGAATTCATTTGGTTCTAAAAAACTCTGTTTTTTATACAAAGTACACAAGCACTCCAAAAAGCTTTTTGGATTCAATGAAAATAATTTTAAGAATTCCTTTTAATATGTTTTTTATTATATTTAGTATGTTAATGATTATTGACAAAAAATAAGAAGGTTATCTCCTAAAATTTACGAATTTTTTATTTTTGTATTCAAACAAATTGTTTTAATTTTGCTGATACACAGAAATTTTTAATAAAAAGTAGGAAATCAAAAATTCTGTTTTTGAAAACTTTTTTTATTAAACAATGCTCAAATTTTAGTTACCGTGGTTAAAGTTCTAAAAAAATTTTAACCACTAGAATGCGAACTTCGATTCAAAACTTCCATAATTTTGGATTCCACCTAATGAAGTTTGACTGGTTTAATTCGCTAATCCAGTTAATATAAAAAATATTAAAATTTTGAAAAATGCAAACACAACCACCAAAAATGAATGAATTTTTTTTATCTTGTAAAGAATCTAGAATTGATAGTCCAAGAAATTTTTATGGATGTTATTATTTAGGCCCGTTTAATGCAGGATATAGTTTAACAGTTGCAAATGCATTAAGACGTACTTTATTATCTGAATTACCAGGAATAAGTATTACTTCAGTGGAAATAGAAGGAGTAACTCATGAATATTGCACAATTCCTGGAGTTCGTGATTCTGTTATTGATATTTTATTAAATTTCAAAGAAATTGTTTTAGTTAAAAAATCAAGCATAAATGATTCCATCAAACCTTTTGTTGGGAATGCGAAAAATAACAATAATAGAAAAGGCCATCCAAACAATTGGAGTTCCAATATATTCGAAAATACTAGTTCAATAAAACCTTTCCTTGGCTATTTACAAGTACGTGGACCAGGAGTTGTTCGAGCTATCGATTTAAAGCTGCCTTCTTTTATTAAGTGTGTCGATCCAGATCAATATATTGCAACATTAAGTGAAGACGGTGTTTTAAATTTAAAATTTGAAATTTGTGAAGGAAAAAATTACCAAATTCAGAATGGACAGGTTAACAGAACAGAAAACCCATCCTTTTTAAAAAGCAATAATGATTTAAATAGAATGTCTATAGAAAAAGAAAACCAAAAATTTCCTAGTTTCAAATCCAAAGGTTTTTCAATTCCAAGTGTGCCAAGCACACCAGCAATCCAAAAAGGTTTTTGGATTCAACCAATGAAAAAAAATTCAGAACGTTTATATACTGATGCAGTTTTTATGCCAGTTCAAAAAGTGAATTATATTATAGAATCGTATGGATCTCAGGACCTCAACGCAAATAATAAAATTGTCATTTTAGAAATTTGGACAAATGGATCAATTCATCCACGCAATGCTCTTTATTTAGCTTTATCGAATCTTTTTACTCTCTTTTCTCAATTAGAAAAAATGAAATTATTAAATTTGACTTTTGCAAAAATACTTGAATATCGTTAGAATTACAAATAAATTTGCCATACGTGCTTTGTCTAAAAAAATCTGTATTTTATACAAAACGCCTTATATGCAAAGCAGCGTATGCGCCAAATGTGCGAAGCACCCTATGCACCTAATGTGCAAAGCACCATATGCGCAAAGCGCATAAGTCATTCCAAACTAAGGAAGCTCTGCTTCGCTCATTTACGGAAGCTTTGCTTCACCTATCCACGGAAGCTTTGCTTCACCTATCCACGGAAGCTTTGCTTCACCTATCCACGAATGTGGATATGGAATGTGGATATGGAATGTCAATGAGGTTTTGAATTGATTAGGTCATCCAAAACATTGTTTTTTATACAAAGCGCATAAGTCATTCCAAAGTTTATTTTGAATCCAAAAAGCTTTTTGGATTGCTGGTGTGCTTTGTATCAAAAACAGAGTTTTTTAAAACCTAATGAATTCAAAACTTTGTTTTGAATTACTTATGCGCTTTGCGCATATGGTGCTTTGCACATTTGGCACACTTGGAATTCACAAGTAATAAAAAAAAAGTTTTTTATTTATAAGTCATTCCAAACTAAGGAAGCTCTGCTTCGCTCATTGACAGAAGCTTTGCCTTTCGGTTGGAACCATTGGTTCCAAATGTTCATTCGGAGCCCTAAGCCCCAATACCAACTACCAACACTGGTCAAGCAGAGTTTTCCAATTTCACCTATCCACGTATGTGGATATGGAATGTAAGTGAGGTTTTGAATTCATTAGGTCATTCAAAACTCTGTTTTTTATACAAAGTACACCAGTAATCCAAAAAGCTTTTTGGATTCATTTCAAAAAAACTAGCTTTTAAATCCATAATAAGAAAATCAAATCAAACTTCATTTTAAATTATAAAAAATTGTTAATAGCGTGATAGTTAATGAATAAAATTGGTATAAAGCGAATGTATTGGTATTGAGGCTCTGGGTTTAAAAAAATTGTATTGTAACGCCATCAAAAATTCATTTGTAATAGTTTGTACCTTAGCATAACCATTGAAACCAAATTCAGTTTTTGCAAAAAAAAGTAACCATCCAAATTAGAAATAAAAAAATCATTTAAAAAGGTTATTAACTTATGATATAATAATTTAAAATATTTTTCTGTCATTAAAAAATATAATGTTTAATAAACTATTAAACTGTATAATTATTGATTTACTCCAAGTGTGCCAAATGTGCAAAGCACCATATGCGCCAAATGTGCAAAGCACATTAGGTCATAAAAACACTGTTTTTTATACAAAGCGCATAAGTAATTCAAAACTGAGGAAGCTCTGCTTCGCTCATTTACGAATGTAAATGAGGTTTTGAATTGATTAGGTTTTAAAAAACTCTGTTTTTGATACAAAGCACATCAGCAATCCAAAAAGTTTTTTGGATTGAATCATCAGAAGAACCTTAAGCGATGCCATTGGTATTGAAGCGACGTATAAAAAAACAATTGATTTTAAAGTTTGACTCATGTTGTTTCATTCAAAATTTAAGTAAGCGTTTGTAAAATTTAAAAGGGTAACTGAATAATTCTATTATTCAAAGTGCCTAAATGAGTCGCAAATTTGTCAAAGTCAAATTTTTCTAATGGCAGTTTGACTCTATATTATACTCTATGAAAATTATAATGGAGAAATAAAAAACCTAGTCTACATTCTGAAAATTTTTTGGAAAGCTTTGAGTCCAAAAAACTTCTAAATAGATCCAAAACTACATTTATAGAAACATATAAGTTAAAAATATCATTTTCCAATTTCTTTCAAAAATGAGCGAATCTGTAAACACAAAAAATGTAGGACGAATCGTACAAATTATTGGTCCTGTATTAGATGTTGCTTTTGGGCAAGGTCAAGTTCCAAACATTTATAATGCACTTGTTGTTACAGCAAAAAATGCAGCTGGCCAAGAAATGAACGTAACTTGTGAAGTTCAACAACTTTTAGGGGACAGTTGTGTTCGTGCGGTTGCAATGAATCCAACAGACGGTCTAATGCGTGGAATGGAAGTTTTAGATACAGGAAAACCATTAAGTGTACCTGTAGGTAAAGCAACATTAGGTCGTATTTTTAATGTATTAGGAGAACCGGTTGACAACATGGGCCCAGTAGAAAATGAAGATAGTCTTCCGATTCACCGTTATGCTCCTGCTTTCGTTGATCTGGATACTCGCCTTTCCATTTTTGAAACAGGGATTAAAGTTGTAGATTTACTAGCACCTTATCGTCGTGGTGGTAAGATTGGTTTATTTGGGGGTGCTGGGGTAGGTAAAACAGTTTTAATTATGGAATTAATCAATAATATTGCGAAAGCTCATGGGGGTGTTTCAGTATTTGCAGGTGTAGGGGAACGTACTCGTGAAGGAAATGATCTTTATACAGAAATGAAAGAATCGGGAGTAATTGTAGAAAAAAATCTAGCAGATTCTAAAGTAGCTTTAGTTTATGGGCAGATGAATGAACCGCCAGGAGCACGTATGCGTGTAGCTTTAACAGCTTTAACTATGGCTGAATATTTTAGAGATGTGAACAAACAAGACGTATTATTTTTCATTGATAATATTTTCCGTTTTGTTCAAGCTGGTGCAGAAGTTTCTGCTCTATTAGGCCGTATGCCTTCTGCTGTAGGGTACCAACCAACATTGGCAACTGAAATGGGTGTTTTACAAGAACGTATTACATCAACAAAAGATGGTTCTATTACATCAATTCAAGCTGTTTATGTACCTGCCGATGACTTAACTGACCCTGCTCCTGCTACAACTTTCGCTCACCTTGACGCTACAACAGTTTTATCACGTGGTTTAGCATCTAAAGGTATTTATCCTGCTGTAGATCCTCTAGATTCTACATCAACAATGTTACAACCTTGGATTGTGGGTGAAAAACATTATGATTGTGCTCAAACTGTTAAAAAAACATTACAACGTTACAAAGAATTACAAGATATTATTGCAATTTTAGGTTTAGATGAATTGTCAGAAGAAGACCGATTAATTGTTGCTCGAGCTCGTAAAATCGAACGTTTCTTATCTCAACCTTTCTTTGTTGCTGAAGTTTTCACTGGATCTCCAGGAAAATATGTTAGCTTAGCTGAAACAATTGAAGGCTTTAACAAAGTTTTCTCAGGTGAATTAGATGATTTACCAGAACAAGCTTTTTACTTAGTAGGTAACATTAACGAAGTTTTAAGCAAAGCAGCTTCAATGAAATAAACTTCCGAAATAGGTATCCATCTATATTATGGAGAATTTGTTTTTCCTTGAACAAATTCCATTTTCGTATGTGCAAAGCATATCGTGTGCATAAAGCACGCTGGGTGTGCTTTGCACACCGTATAGACCATCAATATAACTATAAGATTTTGCTTTATTGACGTGAAAGCAATGCTTTCGTGCCCCAATATTAAAGATGAGCGAAGTTGAAACCAAAGGTTCCAACCAAAGGGCAAAGATTTGAAAGTTTTTATAATTGTTAAGCGCGGATCTGCAAAAATTATTTAACTAAAATTAAGAGCAACTCAATGGTGAATAGTACAAAATAACTTTTGGAAAGTTTTTAATTTCTTAGAGATTATAACTTAAAAACTGCTAATAAAAGTCGCAAAGTGCACAAACCAAAAAAGAGTATTTTAAAATCAAGAGAAAAGAAAAAGTCATTCAATATTAGTAAGAAAGCATTCCTGAACAGAACAAACATTTTGTTGAGGAAATCTACGCTAATTTACTAAATATAAAATATTAAACTTTTATTTATGACTACAAACATTAAATTTTCACCCAATCGTAATGTAGGAAATTTTGATAATAAAAATATTAGAACAAATTCTAATGTAACAAATCCTTATCAAAAAAAGAATTCAAAGATGGAAGATAAAAAACCAAATCGTTTAAACAACTTTTCTAAAACTGGAAATTTAACAAAATCTCGCCGAAAAGTTTTATCTGTTTCGCAAATATTAACACGCGTTCGCCAACAAAAAGAAAGAAAACTGGAACAAAGAAAACGAAAAAAACCAATTAAGCCCATTATTCCTCCAAAATCATTGATTATTATTTTAACAGATAAACCTGAAAAAGCGATTTATAATCGCCGAATCATTGATTACAAACACTGTGGTTTACTTCAAAAATATATTGGTTTAGGTGGGAAAATTTTACCAAGAAGACAAACCAAATTAACAGCTAAACAACAACGTTATCTTGCAAAAACAATTAAAACGGCTAGAATTATGGGATTATTACCTTTCGTAACAAAAGAAAGAGGCTTTTTTAGATAAAAAACGAATCCAAACCTTTTTTTAAATTATTGGTGTGCTGTGAATCCAAGTGTGCATTTTGTGCCCTAACACCAACACTGGTAAAACAAAACTTTTAAAAACAGAGTTTTGGATTCAAAACACACTTGGAAAGTTTTGATTTACCAGTATCCGCTCTAATACACAGAACGGGCACTTGGATTTGCAAAAGAAAGGATGCTTTTTTAAAACATGATATTATTATTTTTGTTTTAAGTTTAATGGTCTTACGAAAATTTAGGAGATTTTTTAACTATGAGTAAAATTTATGACTGGTTTGAAGAACGTCTAGAAATCCAATCTATTGCAGACGATATTACTAGTAAATATGTACCGCCACATGTAAATATTTTTTATTGTTTGGGTGGTATTACTTTTACTTGTTTTCTTGTTCAAGTTGCCACTGGATTTGCAATGACTTTTTACTACCGACCAACTGTAGCTGAAGCTTTTGCTTCTGTACAATATATTATGACAGAGGTAAATTTTGGTTGGCTTATTCGTTCTATTCACCGTTGGTCTGCTAGTATGATGGTATTAATGATGATTTTACACGTATTCCGTGTTTACTTAACAGGAGGTTTTAAAAAACCGAGAGAATCTACTTGGGTAACAGGTGTAATCATGGCTGTATGTACAGTATCATTTGGTGTAACAGGATATTCATTACCATATGACCAAATTGGTTACTGGGCTGTAAAAATTGTTACAGGTGTTCCTGAAGCCATCCCAGTAATTGGTGATTCTTTAGTACAATTATTACGTGGAGGTGTTGGTGTAGGACAAGCTACATTAACACGTTTTTATAGTTTACATACTTTTGTTTTACCATTATTAACAGCAGTATTTATGTTAATGCATTTTTTAATGATTAGAAAACAAGGGATTTCAGGTCCTCTATAAAATTTTTAGCATTCAAACGTTAATAATTAACGTTTGAATGCTAAAAATTTTATAGAATTTTATATTATAAAAATATTCCAAGTGTGGCAAACATGCAACGCACCATATGCGCAAAGCGCATAAGTAATTCAAAACAAAGTTTTGAATTAACTCTGTTTTTTATACAAAGCACACCAGAATCCAAAAAACTTTTTGGATTCAAAAAAGTTAATTCAATCAAAAGATAATTTTGAATCTCAGTGTTCAAGTTTTATTTACCGTTGTTTATATTCTCCACTGGAATGTACGCTTGAATTCAAAGAATTCATTGAATTCTAAATTGCAAATTAATTTAAAACTCTCTTCCACATCCGTAAACCAATGCCCCCAATACAGAGGCCCAATCCACAGAATAGTACTTGCAAATGTATAAAATATTTTTGGGAAAGATGACTGAGTGGTTTAAAGTACGGACCTGGAACGTCCGCGTAGTTAAAAAGCTACCGAGGGTTCAAATCCCTCTCTTTCCGTTCAAATGACAGATAACTACAATGGAAAATTTTTTCATTTTTTAGTTTGGTACTATAAACCAGATATTATTTACAAATAATGTTTTATTATTATAGTATAAATAAGATTAATGATTAGGCCCAACCGGACTTGAACCGATGACCTATTGCTTGTAAGGCAATCACTCTACCAACTGAGTTATGGGCCTTTTATAGATATTATTATATCGCAATTTTTAAAAAACCACAACTCAAATTTTGAAATGAAATAAAAAAATAGAAAACCAATATAAAATCTCAATGTAAAATCAATGCAATTCTATAAATTATTGGTAAAAAATTAAAAATAGAGTAGCAATGAATTCAAAAAGATTTGTGAATCCACAAAGGGAAGTTTTGCCTCGCTTGTCCATGGAAGTTTTGCTTCACCTACCCACGGAAGCTTTGCTTCACCTATCCACGGAAGCTTTGCTTCACCTATCCACGGAAGCTTTGCTTCACCTATCCACGAATGTGGATATGGAATGTGGATATGGAATATGGATATGGAACGTGGATATAGATTATGAAGGAGGTTTTTGGATGATTAGTGTATTTGGCACATTTGGAATGATGAAAAGTTAACTTCAATGAGTTATTTATTTCATACATCAGAATCATTTTACGGATTTTGTGATTGTTTATTTATGTTTCTTTGAAACTATTTTCGTTTATTTTCAAAGAAACATAAATAAACAATCACAAAATCATTACCAAATTGAACATAAAATTTCACCGCCAATTCCTAAAGAACGAGCTTCTCTATCAGTAATCACTCCCTTTGGTGTCGATAAAATAAGAATCCCAGCTCCACCTAAAACACGAGGAATTTCTTGATGATTTGCATAGATTCTCAAACCTGGCTTACTTATTCTTTTAAGATTGGTAATACAAGATTCTTTTCGTTTTTCTTGAGAAATTTGTTTCGATCTATATTTTAATCGAAGAATCAAATTTTTTGAATCTTCAGAAATCTGAAAAGTTTGAATAAAACCTTCTTTTTCTAGAATTTGAGCAATTTTTTCATTAATTCGAGTCAAAGGGATTAAAACTGCCGATTTTTTTGTCATACATGCATTACGAATACGCGTAAGCATATCGCTAATAGTGTCATTAACCATATTAAAATATTTATAACTCTAAATTTTATCATTCATTTTATAAGAATTTTTGACATAATTCTTTATTTTTATATTTTTTAGCCATTCGAAGGGCTAGTTGATTTTTTGAAAATTTAAGTTTTATGTGTATGTGCCTTGAAAGCTTTTGCTACGTAAGCGTTTCTAGTTTAAAAGAGTTTAGAAAAAGTTGTTTTATTTTCGAACATTGACTTTAGCAGTTTTTGATGAAAACTCATTTGCAACTGGGAATTTCAAGGAATCCAACATAACCAATTAAAAAATGAATTACAATGGATTTTCGATTAGAAATCATTAAATATTAAGATTTAATAACAGATTTAAAAGGTAGTCCAAATTCTTTTAATAAAGCTAAACCTTCTTCTTGATTATTAGCTGTTGTTACAATACAAATATCCATCCCACGAATTTGATCGATTTTATCGTATTCAATCTCCGGAAACATTAACTGTTCTTCTAATCCTAAACTATAATTTCCATTTTTATCAAAACTTTTTGGGTTAATTCCTTGAAAATCTCTTACACGAGGCAATGCTAAATGAATTAATCGATCTAAAAAACCATACATACGCTCTCCTCTTAATGTTACAGACACTCCTACTGGCATTTGTTCTCGAATTTTAAACCCAGCAATTGATTTTTTAGAACGAGTAACTACACCTTTTTGTCCAGCAATTAGTCCTAATTCTTTTAGAAAAGATTCTAAAACTTTATTATTTTGAGATGCATCTCCAATACCTCGATTAATGACAATTTTTTCAATACGAGGAACTTGATGGATATTTTTGTAGTTTAATTTTTTTAATAATGTTGGAGCAATTTTGTCCACATATTGTTTTTTTAATCTTTGTGTCATATTGGTGTAATTTTTGAATTTATTGATTAGACTCATCAAGACATTCAATGAAACGATTTTAGGATCCATTAAAATCAATAAATGATTTCAATATTATTGAATTCAAAAAAGATTTTTGGATGACTGGTGTGCTTTGTATAAAAAACAGAGTTAATTCAAAACCTCATTGACATTCCATATCCACATTCCTGGATAGGTGAAGCAAAGCTTCCGTGGATAGGTAAAGTTGGAAAGCTCTGCTTGACCAGTGTTGGTAGTTGCTATTGGGGCGTGAGATTCCCAATCGACCCTTGGAACCAATAGTTCCAACCAAAAGGCAAAGCTTCTGTCACTAAGCAAAATTGAAACCAATGGTTCCAACCTAACAGCAAAACTTCCAAAATTTGGAATGACTTATGCGCTTGGTATAAAAAACAATGTTTTGGATGACCTAATCAATTCAAAACCTCATTGACATTCCATATCCACATTCCATATCCACATTCGTGGATAGGTGAAGCAAAGCTTCCGTGGATAGGTGAAGCAAAGCTTCCGTGGATAGGTGAAGCAAAGCTTCCGTAAATGAGCGAAGCAGAGCTTCCTTAGTTTGGAATGACTTATGCGCTTTGCGCATATGGTGCTTTGCACATTGGGCGCATATGGTGTTTTGAACATTTGGCACACGAGGAGTTTATAAATGTTTCATTTTAATCTTTTTAATAACAATTTAATATTAGATAACTTCAGGTGCTAAAGAAACAATTTTAGTAAAATTACGGTCACGTAATTCGCGAGCTACGGGACCAAAAACACGAGTTCCCCTTGGATTTCCTTCTTTGTTAATAATGACAGCTGCATTATCATCGAAACGAAGCATCATACTATTGTCGCGTCGAAGACCTTTACTTGTTCTAACAATTACAGCTCGAACTACGTCCGATTTTTTTAAGGGCATATTAGGTAACGCGTCTTTGACAACAGCAATAATCACGTCTCCTATATTAGCAGTTTGGCGACCTCCACCTAAAACCCGAATACACATTAATTTACGTGCTCCACTATTATCCGCCACGTTTAAATAAGATTGTGGTTTAATCATAATTTGTAAAATCATCTAAATAAAAACTTTATTTTCATCAAAAATAATTTCTTCATGAAGAAATTTATTCATTTTTGTTTTGTTAACAAAACAAAATTTTTTGTTTATTTTTTTATTAAAATTTCTGAAACTTTTGTTTTAATTAAAAATTTCCAAATGTGCCAAATGTGCAAAGCACCATATGCGCAAAGCGCATAAGTCATTCCAAACTAAGGAAGCTCTGCTTCGCTCATTTACGGAAGCTTTGCTTCACCTATCCACGGAAGCTTTGCTTCACCTATCCACGGAAGCTTTGCTTCACCTATCCACGAATGTGGATATGGAATGTGGATATGGAATGTCAATGAGGTTTTGAATTGATTAGGTTATCCAAAACATTGTTTTTTATACCAAGCGCATAAGTCATTCCAAACTTCGTCCATTTTCCATATCCACGTTCCATATCCACATTCCATATCCACATTCCATATCCACATTCGTGGATAGGTGAAGCAAAGCTTCCGTGGATAGATGAAGCAAAGCTTCCGTAGATAGGTGAAGCAAAGCTTCCGTGGATAGGTGAAGCAAAATTTCACGGACAAGCGAAGTTGAAATTAATAAGTTTCAACTCAAGAGCGAAGGTTCCAAAGTTTTGAATCCAAAAAGCTTTTTGGATTGCTGGTGTGCTTTGCACACTTGGAATTTTTAAGTAATAAAAAACAAAAATGTTTATTTACAAGGAATTTTAAGATTTAATTTCTGATTTCAAAAATTTTGTTTTAATAGGCATTTTATAAGCTGCTGTACGAAGTGCTTGTTTAGCCAAAACTTCTGAAATACCTGTTATTTCATAAATAATTTTTCCAGGATGTACTACCGCCACCCAATATTCAGGGTATCCTTTACCAGAACCCATACGAGTTCCAGCAGGTCGCATTGTAATAGGCTTATCTGGGAAAACTCGAATCCATAATTTTCCTGTTCGACGAACATAACGTGTTAACACTCGTCGGCCTGCTTCAATTTGTCTAGAAGTAATCCAACAAGGTTCTACCGCTTGAAGTGCAAAATCACCAAAAGCAATTTTATTGCCTCTATTTGCTTTTCCTTTTAAATTACCACGGTGGTGTCTACGAAATTTTGTTCTTTTAGGACTTAACATGTTTATTTTTTGTTTTTGTTATTTGAGAACACAAAAAAATGAGTGAATAACTTCCAAAGTCAAAGACTTTTATTTGCGTTTTTATTTACGAAATTGAGTGAAATCTATTTCAATAATAAAATTTTGCCTTTGTTTAGTACAAGTTTAATCCTTGTTTGATTTTAAATCAAAGTAACAAGGCGGCTTTTTTATCGTATTTTTGTGTTTAATTTTTTTTTTATTTTTATTACAATTTTATTGCCAAAAAAAGCACTCTAGCAGCACAAATACACAAATATACTAATAATCATCGTATTTATACTAATATTGTAAATCAAGCAACTTCGACTTTTTAAAAATAAATGACTAATCAATACAAAAACTTCTATTTGCTCTTATACAAAAGTTTGGGAAGTTTTTAATTCAATTATTAAGTTCAACCATGTAATTTTGCAATGAAATATTTGAACCTAAAAAAACTCCCATAATCATTTTATCTTTTTTCTAACATTTAGAAAATTTTTTTTATGAAATGAAGTTTATTATTTTACAGGCGGCACCCAGATTCGAACTGGGGAATAAAGGATTTGCAATCCTCTGCCTTACCACTTGGCCATGCCGCCTTTTATTAAAAAGGCAATTTCATTATCCTATTTTATTTTTATGGTTTGAATCCAAACAGGGAAGCTTTGCTTCGCTTGTCCATGAATATGGACGAGGTTTTTGGATTACTGGTGTGCTCTTTGTATAAAAAACAAAGTTTTTTATGACCTAATGTGCTTTGCACATTTGGCACACTGGGAATAGGAATCTTTAAATTTGTTATACCAATACTATTGCTTGAGTGATTGATCATTTAATAACTGTTCATCAACAGCAAAGTCAAAATCTTTAAGAGGTTTTTATCTTAAAAATTCTATATTAAAAATAATGATTTATTATAGCTTAGACATATATTCTAACACAAGAAATAAAAATATTCTAGATTTTTTTAAATAAATTGTGATTTTAAGAACAATGCGTTCATCGATTTTTTGATACCCCTGATCGGACTCGAACCGATATGCTTTTCAAGCGTCGACTTTTGAAATCGATATGTCTACCTTTTCATCACAGGGGCTAACATTAAACCGAAATCATCAATCAAAAAGATAAGTAATGATTTGGATGTTCTTAAAACAACATAGGTTGTTTTTTTAAATAAGCATAAAGTTGTTTAGTATTAATTTTAATTTATACCAACATTATTTATTTTGTTTTAACCAATATAAGTAAATACAAGTCTATTAAAAAAAACTATTTGTTTGGACCAAAAGGCAAAAACTTCCTTATATTTTCAACGAACACGAGTGAGACTTTTTAATTTCATGCGCTGTAGCTTATTATGATGCATCGCATGATTGAAGTTGAACCTTATTGTTTCAAGCAAAGAGCAAAACCTTTTGATTTTTCTATAATAAATGAATAAAAGCATTGTTCCGATTGTATACAAATATAAATAAGGGTTGCAATTTTATTTCCCGTGTATGCAAAATATACCGTATGCGCAAAGCACATAAGTAATTCAAAATAAAAATTTGAATTACTTATGTGCTTTGCATATTTAGAATTTTATAAAAATTCGCAGCTTTAGCCGAAGGTTGAGTGCTAAAGCTGCTATTAAAAATATTATATATCGAAAATTTTTGCTTTGATTTTATAAGGATTTTGGGATTTTTCCAGTCTTTTTTTCAATACTTTAAGATTATGTTTTTCTAATAAATATTTTTTTGGTTGTATATTCAATCCTTCAATGGCTCTTCTTTTTTTCTTTCTAATTTTTCGTTGTTTTGAAGAAGATGTTAAATCTTGTTTTTGAGAATTTGTTAATACGTTTGTATTTAATTTAGGAGCACGGCGTAATTCTAATCGTAAATAATCACCTGGCCAAACAAAACCACCGGCGCGCGGTTTATAATAAGAACGCGGAGTAGGTCGAAGAACTTGACGCTGAACTCTTCTTCTTAATTGGCGAATTCTCACATTTTCAGAAGATTGTTTCCCAGCTGCTGCTTTTCGACGTTGTTTTGATTTAAACTTATACGAGCGTTGTTCTGGTTGATAAGTTAATTGAATTTGAGAAATTGGTCGCGAGCGTTCACTTTCTGTTGGGAAACCTCTAAATCGACGACGTCTTAAAAATAAACTTTCATCTTTTCTTAAAATACGTTTTCTGTGATATTTACGTCTTGGTTTTGTACGCTTGCGCAATGTAAAGTCTGTAATTTTTGAAATCGATTCTTTCATTGAAAATGTAGGAATTTTTTTATTACGTTTTAATCTGCGAAGGTATCGGTCTCTTGGGTATCGAGCACGTTTGTTAAAAATAAAAAAATAATGACTAGGTAAAATTTGATTTGTTAATGGACCTGAAGCAGTTCGGTGATCTGAAGGTAATTGGCGGAATTTTTTGACATGTTTAAGTCTTTTTTGAAGTCGACGTGATTGGTTTTTACGTATATTTTGGGATTGGGTTTTATTTGAAGAATTAAAACATTGCATATTTTGAAGTAATTTCGATTGAATATTATAAGAAAGATTTGGATTTTGGAGAATACTAAAGGTTTTTTCTTGGTTTTTATTCAAATTATTTCTGTTTTCAATTTTACAAAAGTTGGATTGTAAAGAAAAATTTTCATTTAAAGCTGCCAATGTTTTTGTTTTCACAAGAATTGGTTTAGTGGTTTGTTTTGAATGCTTAAAATGAAATCTTCGCCACCCAAGGGGAGAAAAGCCATCTTGACCCAGTGCAAAAAATTGTTCTGGATCATAAGTCGTAAAAGGAACTTGCCAATAAACCATAGTTCCTATATTCATCCCTTGAAGGGGAGCTTCTGAAAATTGGAATGTAGGGGATGTTAAATTAGTTTTTAATTTTGAATTTGCTAAATGTGAGTTCGAGAAATGGAAAGAATAACCTGCTTCTTTTCTAGATAAAAAACGATTGGTAATCACAAATTTGCGTAAAGTTTCATCCCACCCAGCATAAAAAGGTATTGGATTTACACCTACCATAAATTTGGATTGATCTTGGTTTGTCAATCCATTTGGAGAACCAGATTCTGTCAGTAAATTTTGAGAAACTTGGCCAAGAGTATTCCAAGTTTTAGAAATTTTGAGCATATTTTGATGTTCAGCATTGATTGAATCCGTTTTTTTTGAAAACTCATCGTTATTCTTATTTTGGGATGTAAAGGCATTTTCTTGTTTTATTTCAGATTTTGGAATACTCAGTAAGTTGTCATTATTTTCACCAAAACTTAACATATCCTGTTGAATTAAATTTTCACGAAGACGAATGGCTTGTGGAATCGATAAAGGTTTATAGTCTTGATTCCCAATTTGAAGAATTTGTTCGCCTGAAACTTTTGGAATTAGGTTTTGAGTTGAAAAGTCATCACGCTTTAAAATTTCCGAAACCGACAGGTTCGAAAGCTGTTCTTGAATTTTTTGATCTTTTTCAATTTGCCAAAGTATATCTCTATTGGCTTGAAGATTTGGTAAAAATGTTTGCCACCACCATCTTTTGATTTCCGAATTTTCTTGAATACGCTTTAACTTTTTGTTTAAAACCCTCAATTTTCCTATAGTATAACGTCGGCGTTTTCTTTGTTTATGCTTTTTATTTCTATAGATTTGCTTTTTCTTTTGGTTTCTTGTCCAAAAATTACTCCAAACACCACGATAACGTTTTTTTTGTTTTAATGGTAGAAGTTGAAATTCATTTTCAGGTTGGTATTTTCTTTTTGTAATCATTTCTGCCACTTTCGTTTTGAAAACCTGGGAGTCGATGTGTTTTCCACCTTTTCTTAAAATTTCAATTTGTCTTTTCAATCGTTTCGAGATCGGTTGTTTAGATCTTTTAATTTGATAACGGTGTCTCGGCTCACGACGATAACGTCGAAACGAAGCAACTTTTCTTTGAAATTGTCTAGTAAAAACATTTCTAATTTTTTGGAAAAAATTTCCAGAAATATTCGAATTTTGTTGAAATTTTTCCCAAGATTTTTGTCTTCGATGATTCTGTAAAATAGAAAAAGGTTTTTCTGTTTTTTCATAATCACGTTTTTGACGTAAAGGTGTTTCACGTAAATCGCTAGAATTAGAAGTTAAATTATATTGTGTTAAATAGTTTGTGTTTAAGATTCCAAGATCACGAGTTTTTTTATTAGTTAATCCAGTTTTTTCTAATTTTTTAAGCGTCTTTCCACGGTGACGTTGAAATAATGCCATTTCACGTTTTCTCCAATCGTTTAAATTTTTGTTCGGATTGGATTGAAACAGCCTTTTCATTTTTGTAAAAGATAGTAAATGGACTTTTTGGATGATCAAATGTGATAAAAAAGAAAAAGAGTTTTTGATTCGATGTAATCCTTGCAAAACGGGGTTAAAAACTTGTTTTGAAGATAAAACGTTGTTTTGCTCATTTTCTAAAATAGTGTGTTGAATGAATTGAAAAGATTTTCGTAAATCTTTTTCGGTTTTAAGAATTCGAATAGTACGTAATTTTGTATGATTTTTTAAGTGATTTTTTAACATCGCCATTTTATTAAAATTCCCCGAAATCAATGGATTGGTTGGATTAGAAGTTAATAAAATGGGTAAAGAAATTTTTGGACGATTGTTTCGAATATTAAATTTTTCTGGTTTTAATTCTTTTTGATGTAAAATGCCTTCTTTAATGGCTTTTTGAAGAGCTGTCGTTAATCCTGGATTTGATTTTTGCGTTTTAGGGTTTTCCAAAACATCTGAATCCGAGTTTTTAGATAAATACCAGTTTTTTAACCGTTTTAATCGCATTTCAAATGATTTTTTTTGTTTTTGTTTTTTTCTTTCGCGTTTACCAACCCGACCTGATATATAAATTTTTAGAGATTCTTGATTATAAAGTTGTTTTTGACATTTTTGGATGAGCGATATCCATACATTTTGTCGTAGTTCGTTCAGATTTATGTTAAGTGTGGAATTTTGAGAGTATAAACTTTCATTTTCTGATGTATGGATTGGATTCTTTTTTTCTGAAAAAAGAGTTTTGTACGAGATATTTTTTGGTAAATGTAGGTATTCCTGTTCTTGAGCAAGTAAATTGCTTTGATTTGTTATGCCTTGAGTACCACGTACTTTTTGTCCTTTCCATAAGAATTGAGTCAGTTCCCAATAATTTTTGTCCATTAATAACTTTTTAATTAATTCTTGACGAATAGGTGTTGCTTGAATTAGATATTCACGAATGACTTTAGCAGATTGATTCGTTAAATCTTCTGGAGCAAAACTGTCATTTCCATAAATATCGTCATCGGCTAGTAGTTCTTCGTGAATGACTGAATCATTTAATATGGAATAGTTTTGATTATTTTCAAATTCATTATAAAGCGCTTGGTCAAATTTTAAAATATTATTATTGGTTAAACTTGGAGTTATTGCGAATAAATGTCGAACTTTTTTGAAAGTTCCTTGAAATTGTTGATTATACACACGGCTTGCAAAACTTTTTGTTCCACCAATATGTGTTTTCATTGAGCGATAATGTTGCATAGAGGTGTACCATCTTAATGTTTCATAGTGTTCCGAAAGTAAAAAACGTTTTAAATGTAAAAGGCGTTCCTCTTTTTTTGTCAAAAAATAAGAAGAAGGTTGACGACGAATGAAGGAATCTACATCAAATTTTAATAATAAACGATTAAATGGTGTATAATACCAATGTTGTAAAACATCTTTAAAAATTTGGTATCTGTAACGAGTTGCTCTTTTACTTACTAAAGAATAAAAGTGTTTTGGCTTTTGCAATTGATTTTTATTGAGTTCAAGTTCTTGACTACCTAATGTTTTTTTATTCCAATGGAATTTTGTCCACTCATTGGACGGAGAAGAGCTGGAGTTTTCACCTAAACCAAAAGATGACAATTTTGCCAAAGCCTGTGTTTCTTTGTTAACATTTAATTTTCTTACAATTCTTGGTCCTTTCCTACGAGCTTTTCTCATTGTTGCATCACGCATTGTTCGTTCCCATCTTAAAGTTGGCTTATAATAATAAAAAAACTTTTTCATCATAATACGAAAATAGGGGGCATTGTTTTCAATATCAAAATTTCTAAAAACGTTAACACCATAAAATTTAAATTTTCTTTGAAAAGCTTGCTCTTTTTGTAAATAAAATTTTAATGGATGTAGTAATGTTAAGGGTTTATATATATTTTCTGAGTTTTGTACAGATGGAGAAGCCATTGAAGTGGAAGCGAATGGTTCAATAAAGGCATCACTTTGTTTGATATTGGTTGTTAAAGTTGGTTTTACATTTGATAAAAATGTTTTGTATTTAAGAATTTGTCGATCTTTTTGTAAAAGTCGTTTTTTGACATCTTCTTTTTTCAATATATGCTTTCCTTTTTGAAAATCCGAATTGAAATCTATCCTATCAATAAAAAAAGCTTTTAAATCTTTCGGGGGTTCGTTTTTATTTAAAAGAATTTCACTATAGAGACGTCTCCAAATATTATCTTGTGAACGTGTTTTCTTATTTTCTAAATGATGACTAAGTTTTGAAAAAAGTTGTTTCCATCTTTTGGAATAAATTGGTTTTTGTAAATTTGAAATTTTTTTCTTAGTTAAATTTGGGTGGGTTATTTCAAAGTTGATTTTAGAAGTTTGGATTCTCGTATTCATTTTTCTAACAAATTTTCGAAGAGCTGAGGTTTCTTTGACTAAACCCATTTTTGTTTTTTTTTGAACTTGATCTGAATAAATCGAAACTATTTTATTTTTGTTAGCTAATACCGGTTTTAAAATTCTTTGTTCATTGGTTAAGAAATTTTGATTTTGTTCATTTTTTTTGGTTGAAAAATTGACACTTTTTGACTCCGATTTGAGTTGTTTGTTACGGAATTCATGGAATTCTGGATGATATACCTGTTCAAATAAAATTCTAAAAAATTCTACTCTTGGTCCCATAAAAGATTCTAATCTTGGTCGAGCTAACTGTTTTTTGAAAGATCTCATCCAAGGTCCTGGAAAAAATCGAAATCTTACTCTATGATTTCTCATTTTTCGTCTTAACCAAAAACGATCGAAACCGTAATTTAAATCTTCAATCGTAAATAAATCATAAATTCCTTGATCATACAAGGATGCATCAAATGTTCTGTATTTTTGAACACGTCGTTTCCATCGTTCGTTTCGTCCATGGAAACCTCGACGGCGTCGAGTATTACGATCTGATGCTTTTGAATTTAAAAAAGCAGTTTCTATTAGCGATTTATCTTCTACTAATCTATCTTCATGAACTAAGCCTAATGGGTTTGTGACAGTATAATCAAGTCCAAAGTAAGCCACACTTGAAATTGCACAAATCATTGTTAAGTATAAAAAAAGAAAGTTTAAAAATTTATAATATAAACTTGTAGTGACTTTGAAAGAAGAAATCATCCACATATAAAGATTAAATGCAGGGTTTTCCCAAAACCAACAAGTGAATTGAAGTAAACTTAAACTTCCTAATAAAATACCTATTAAATAAAAACCATGAATACTTACAAATTCCCAGATATTATCTGTAGGAAAGCTTTCTAAAATTGTAGAATCCGAACCTATAGATAAATTACTAATAAATGGATAAATATTTGTTTGTTCGGTGAAAGCTAATAAAAAATTTAATAGAAAAATTTTCCATTTGGAAATATCTTCTAATACAACTCTTCTTTCAGTATAACTTTCCCACATATATTTGACTAATAAAATGAAACCTAGAACATAACGTAAGATATCTAAAGATAACCAAGGAATAACTATAAAACGTAAACCAAATATTACACTACCAATCCACAACACATTTCCTGCAATTGTACCGAGCCCTGCTATATAGCCGGCTTCTAGACCTTGCATCACAAATCGACGTAAACAAATAATATAGGCTGTTGAAGTAGGTAGACATAAAAATAAACTGTTAATTACTCCAATCGTAAATTTTTCTACACAATATAAAATAATATTTTGATTACCGTATGAAAGAGGGGTTTCTAAAAATGTAAAAGCATTATGAAAATATCCATCTAAAACAGAAATTTCTGAAACCATGGAAGATGCTATATCAGGAATTAACACTGGTAAAGAAGCGAGATTTTGAAGCCATTGACCACTCATAACATCCAAAATAAACTGTTTGCCTGCGATCATTAAATAAGTAATAATAGCTCCAAAGTCATAGTAATTGTTAATACCATGGCTCGAGTCAGTTTCTATTAATTTGTGAACGATTTCTACATAATCTTTCACTGAAGTTACTAAGGATAAAATAGTAAACATAACTATTTCCTTCTTTTTATTTTTTTCTAAAAGTTTTAAATTTGTTTATTTTTCGTTTTGTTTTAACTATTAACATTTTTTGAAAAATGCCAAATGTGTAAAATACATTAGGGGATAAAAACCCTGTTTTTTAGGTAAAGCGCATAAGTCATAAAAAACATTATTTTTTATTCATAAGTAATTCAAAACTTTGGAAACTTTGTTTTACTTATCCACAAATGTAGATAAGGTTTTGAATTCATAAAGAATCCAAAATTTTGTTATGGATTCATAGGGAATTCAATACTTTGTTTTTTTTTCAAAAAACATCAGTAATCCAAAAAGGTTTTTAAATTAAGACACTTTCTTATGACTTGTCTATTTTGCAGATTCCCAAAAAATGCTCAGAAATTTTGTTTCCCTTTTATACATTGAAGTTTTTTTGACTTGTTGACGAATGTAGATGGGTATAAAAAGTTTTCAATGCATATAGAGAACAAATTATAAAAATTCACTTTGTTTTTCTTTCAGACTGAAAGTTGTTTTGAAATTTTTACATTTATGCTTTTTATTTGAAGAATTTTAAAAACAGTTAGCGTTAATTAATATAAAAAACCGAATCATAAATTGATCGTCCATTTTTTAAAAACAAAAAAAAACAAATTCAAAATTTTAGTGATTAGTTTCTGGTTCCTTTGTTTTCTCAGAAACTTAGAATTTAAAATTCATCTTTATAAAATATATAATTTAAAACATCTATTTTTGTTCAATATTTTAAAATTATAAAAATAATTTTATCTTTTATGTTTTTACTGCATTTTTTTCGTTAAAAATGCAGTAAAAACATAAAAGATAGTTAATTAATATATGCTTTGTTTCAATTCATTATGCTAAATATTTTGGTTTATTTCGTTATTATTTTATTATTTTTTTTTAACTTTAGTTTTTATTTAATGTATTTTACATAAGCGTTTGTTTATAAATTGAAAAAAAATGGATTGAATTCAGTAAAAACGACTTATTTATTAAATATTTGTTTAATTATATCATTTTTTTAAATAAAATTTAAAATTTTTGACGCTAAAAGAAGAATCAAAGGGATAGTTGATATTGGCGCATTGGTATTGAGGCTTGGGGCTCGGAATGGGCACTCACTGGGTGGATAAGGAATGTGGATGCAGGTTTGGTGTTCTTATGTGTTTTGTACACAAGCAATCCAAAAACTTCGTTGATAGTTCATATTGCTGGATGGACGGAATTGGAAAGCTCTGCTTGACCAGTGTTGGTATTGGGGCTTGGTATTGGGGCTTGGTATTGGGGCTTGGGGCTCCGAATGGACACTTGGAACCAATGATTCCAACCAAAAGGCAAAAAAGTTTTGAAAGAAAAAAGCTACAAGCAAACGTCGGAGAGAGAGGGATTCGAACCCTCGGTGCAACAATTGATTGCACAACGGATTAGCAATCTGCCGCTTTCGTCCACTCAGCCATCTCTCCTTAGAAATCATTGCCCCAATACCAAGAATGCGTATTGGTTGGTATTGGGGCATGGACGAGGCAAGTTTGATTGAATCACCCTGGCACTAAATTGAGTTTTCCTATCAGACTTCCGATAAGTTTGTCAATCCCTTGAACGTTTCACCACCAAGTTCGGGATGGATTGGTGTGGTTCCATTCAAGCATAGAGCACCAGAGTAGCAGCGGAGCATAGCTCCGGAGAATTCTTGCTTTTCAAGATAGTTTTGGAATCCAAGTGTCCAGTCGGAGCCCCAAGCCCCAATACCAACTACCAACACTGGTAAAGCAAAGCTTTCCAAAACCGAAGTTTTGGATTCCCAGTGTTGGTATTGGGGCTTCCGCCCCAATACACAGAATGGGCACATGAGCCCCAATCCGAAGAATGTTAGGTCAAAGTCAATTGGTCTTTAGTATATCTCAGCTGAAATCATTACTGATCTTACACTTGATACCTATCTACAGGTTGTCTTCCTGCGACCTAATGGAGAATACTCATCTTAGTCTGGGCTTCGTACTTAGATGCTTTCAGTACTTATCCACTCCATGCATAGCTACTCGGCGTTTACCTCGGGAGAGATAACCGATACACCATTGGCATGTCCACTACAGGTCCTCTCGTACTATGAGTGGCTGACTTCAATATTCTAGCGCTAATACAAGATATGGACCGAACTGTCTTACGACGTTCTGAACCCAGCTCACGTACCACTTTAATGGGCGAACAGCCCAACCCTTGGGACCTACTACAGCCCCAGGATGTGATGAGCCGACATCGAGGTGCCAAACCTTCTCGTCGATATGAACTCTTGGAGAAGATTAGCCTGTTATCCCTAGAGTAACTTTTATTCGTTGAGCGACGGCCCTTCCACGCGGCACCGTCGGATCACTAAGGCCGGCTTTCGCCCCTGCTCGACTTGTAGGTCTTGCAGTCAAGCTCCCTTTTGCCTTTACACTCAATGTCTGATTTCCGTCCAGACTGAGGGAACCTTTGCACGCCTCCGTTACCTTTTAGGAGGCGTTCGCCCCAAACAAACTGCCCACCTGAAACTGTCAAGTGTCCTGATTCAAGGAACACCATTAGGATTCTAGCCTCTCCAGAGTGGTCTCTCAATGACGGCTCCAATTTCCCCGGAAGGAAATCTTCAAAGCCTCCCACCTAGACTGCGCAAGAAAAGCCCGAACCCCATTCCAGGATACAGTCAAGCTTCATAGGGTCTTTCTGTCTTTGTATTAGTAGTCCGCATCTTCACGGACAAGTCTATTTCACCGAGTCTCTCTCCGAGACAGCGCCCAGATCGTTACGCCTTTCGTGCAGGCCTGAATTTACCAGGCAATGAATTTCGCTACCTTAGGACTGTCATAGTTACAGCCGCCGTTCACCGGGGCTTCGGTCGTCAGCTTCGGAAAAATCCTAACCAACTTCCTTCACCTTCCGGCACTGGGCAGGCGTCAGCCCCCATATATTGTCTTACGACTTTGCGGAGACCTATGTTTGTGGTTAACAGTCGCCTGGGCCTGGTCACTGCGACCCTTTTGTGAAAGGGCGCCCCTTCTTCCGAAGTTACGGGGCCAGTTTGCCGAGTTCCTTAGAGAGAGTTCTCTCGCGCCCCTTGGTATTCTCTACCCACCTACCTGTGTCGGTTTAAGGTACAGGTGCTTTGGGTGTTGGATCTCCGAAGAGAGGTGTACGAGTTTTTCTTGGAAGTATGACATCACTAGCGTTCAACCGGAACAAGTTCCAGAGAACGGGGTTACGTCTCAGCTCCAGGATCGTTTTTGTTCGACCTGTCATCACCTTGAACGCTTCTACTGCATTCCTCACACAGACCTAGTTTAGCCTTCTTCGTCACCCGGGCCCCACCCAAAACAGTACAGGAATATTAACCTGTTTGCCATCGACTACGCCGTTCGGCCTCGCCTTAGGTCCTGACTAACTCCCCATGGACGAACCTAGTGGAGAAACCCTTAGGTTTTCGGGGCATTGGATTCTCACCAATG